ATTTAAATTTATATATTCAATAAAATTATTTATTTATTTAATCCCCCATTTGATCTCGCAATCATAGTAAGAATTTTTTAAGACTAACAGATTGTATAACTATTGGCATAGAACTATGTAATATACCACATATTTCTGAACATTGACCAAAATATGTACCTTGTCTGTTTAAATATACAGATGATTGATTTAATCTACCTGGATATGCATCACATTTTATTCCTAAAGCAGGACAAGCAAAAGAATGTATAACATCAGCTGCTGAGAATACAAATCTTGTATGTGTTAATTCAGGTATAATAACTCTATTATCTACTTCTAACATTCTTAAATTACCTTCTTCTAAATCTGTATCAGGTACAATATATGAATCAAATTCTATAAATTCACCATCAGCATTAGTAAAATCTGGGTATTGATAACTTCAGTATCATTGATGCGTTCGACTGTACATTAAGCATTAAATAAATTAACACCCACAAGTGACCCAGTCTGTTGCAATAAACATAAAAAAAAATAAAAATTGTTTACTGACAGTCTTGTATTATTATCCAGATTAATTAATAATATTTTAACTGTTTTCACTCGTGTCGCCAAAGGAAAAATAATATTTTCCTTTAAGTCTCCTGTCGAAGACTTAGAAATAAATAGATATTTTATTAATTTTGCTCATAAATTAATAAGTTTTTAAATTTACCTATTATATTTCACGACTACTATATATATGTGTTTTTAAAAGAACTTTTTACTTTATCTTATATTAAATTAAACATTAATTCCTAATTTATAATACATAGATTCATGTATATGAGGTAAAACTATTTCTATTAACTTTGGTATAGAATTTTTCTTTATATAAATAGAATACTGTATACCATTTTTTAATGTTTGTATAGTACAATCTAAATCATAAAGATTTTTTAATAATAAAATTAAAAATTTTACTTCATCTAAGTTAAAACTATTTGTAGCTATTCGAAGACCAGAATTAGCGAAATTACCGTCATCCATTATTCAAATAGCTAATGCTAATGGTGTTAAATATTTTTCTATCTTAGATTTTATTATTTTTTTACCTTTATGATAAAACATATCATGTAATCAATTTAAACTTCTAAATGTAAAAGTATTAAATTCATAACCATAATACTCTTTCCTATTTGATTCCTTTTTTAATATTCTTTTATATTTCCTTGGTTCTAAATTATTACAATAACCTCTAGTATAAAAAAAATTATATAACCAAAATAAATATTCTTTATGTATAATATTTTGTCTATAACAAAATCTAGTACCTTCTACTGATTTTCTATTACTATAGCAATTACCTAATAAAGAACCAACTAAAACAGATATAACATCTTCATTATGTGGTCCTATTCTATTAGAAGCTTTTACTTTAGTATGAAAAGATCTTTTAGTATTAATGTTTAATTTATTAAATTTTTTTATAACTAATCCTGATTTAGGATTTTCTTTAACTTGAGCTAAGTTAAATAATAAAGTAATATTTTTTTCACCATAAATGGTATCTTTTATTTTATTTAATATATATAGTATAAGGCCACCTATAAAGAAACCTTCTCCATATATAACTAATGAAGGATCCATAACTTCATCCATTAAATACAATAATTTAAATGATGGAAAAGCTATAAGTATTAATATTACTGCCGGAGTTATAGTCCATATTAATTCTATCAATGTACCATGATTCATATATTTATGTGAAATTAATGATTTAGTTGAAATAAAATTTTTTATTATTGTTATCATCATTCATGTAACAGTAAATAATATTATAGCTAAATAGAACATTATATTATTATGCAATTCTTCTATACCTTCCATTTGAGGTGTAGCACTATCCTGAAAAAATAAACCTCAAGGTGTAGGAGCATCTAATTTAATTTCATCTCCAAAAATAAAATTTATTAAATTTTGAGCAATATCTTTTAAAAACATTTTTTTTATTTTATTTATTTTACTTTCTTTTCTTTCTCTCTATATATTTTCTAGTTTAAACTTTTAAACAGCTATTCATTAATGAAAAAAAAAAATAACGATTAAAACAATCCGCCTCTTGAATATAACTTAATTTTTTATTAAAGTTTATATTTTATCTTAATTAAGCCACGTATAATAATAAATGAACTAGAATAACATATTCCATTAGGAATATGAAACCCCTTTCCCAAACCGTACGTGATAGTTTCCTATCATACGGCTTTCCATTAAAATTTTACTTATCTTTATGATGATGTTTCATGTGACATTCTCTACAAAGTGGTATTTGTTTACGATTTAATTTGGCCTGCAACTCTGATAATTTTGGGTTCCATCATTCGAACGTGGTGCATTTCAACTCTATACTTGGAACCGCATTTTGAGCATGATAGATCTTCTAACGTGGCTACTGATACTGGATTAAGCTTAAGGACCGGTGTTTCCATATTTATCTAAAAATCCCAATATTTGGCTCGATAATTCGGAGGTTTATAAAATTTTGTTGCTTTCTTTTCTTTGGGGCTCCGTTTGTTATTGGATTCTACGTTCTCTGTATATTCTAAATCTTCACCAAATTTTGCTAGAACCTTTCTTACTGAACCTAATGTGAATTTTGCAGCTAAAAGTTTGGCACATGAACCTTTTAATACCCAATATAAGTATGTCGCCAATCTACTGTAGTTATGAACGAAGGAATAATAGTTTAGAAACCCTTTCAGTACACTATTGTATAAATTAATTATTTGCTTATGAGAGTAACCCATCCATATAAACTTGGGATTAGCCCTATCACTATCAATAAACTTGTTCAATTTTAATTTGTTCCGGATATCTACCATTGGAGCCAAAAGCCTCATCTTCAATGATCCCCGTTGAGTTGTATTTGTCTTAGTTTTATAGTAGTTGATATGATCTGATCGGGTCATAATTACACCAAGGAATTTTATTTCATCTGTGCTGAAATTGGATATTTTGGTTTTCTCATCGCTTAATGTAAGACCGATACTATTTAAAAACTCCGCTATCAATTGTTTTATTACAGTAGCCTCTATCTTAGAACCTCTAATACCTATGATCCAATCGTCTGCATACCTTACGTAATTGAGTCTTTTGAAATTGGGGTCACTGTATAATATATATTCTGTATTTAATAAGGATTTATGTAATTTATTCGCTTTTCGGACATCTCCTGATTTACTAGCAACATTTCTCATATGTCTTATTCTTGTATATTCTGGAGAGACTCGGGGTCTGCTACCTTTATCAAACTTGATACGTAAATCTTCGACAAAAACATCTAACTGATGTAAAAATATATTTGCTAATAATGGACTAATGATAGATCCTTGTGGAGTACCGATAATATTGTTGTTGTAAACCTTAAATTCGAAATATCCTGCTCGCAAACTTTTTCATATTAATTTTATAAACTGTTTATCCAATATTTTAGCCTCTATTAAATTTACCAATCTGTGGTGATCTATGGAATCAAAACATTTGCTGATATCACCTTCTATTACTCACGATATAGCTTTAAATTTTTGATACACTTGTTTTAGAGCAGAATGACAAGATTTATTGGGTCTAAATCCGTGAGAGGACTCTAAAAAGGTTGGTTCGTAGATAGCATTTAATATGATACGCATAGCCTCTTGTACTATTTTATCCCTTGGCGGTGCTATAGTTAACGGGCGACTACCTCCTTTAGGTTTAAATTCAAACGACTCATTTTTCAGCGATTCACTTAATTTTCCAAATTCTTCGAAACTCATACCATCCAACGTTGTAGGAACTATTCCCGGCGTCATATTACCCGTTTTACTCTTAATATTGTTATAGGCTAAATAAAGTAAATCAGGATCACACATTAACTTATATAATTTACGATCTACTTGCCTGCTTGGAAATTTTGTACACCATAAAGATAAGTCTTCTATTTTATCAACTACCGTTCTTGTACTTCCTGTACTGTAGTATCTAAAACTAGAAGCAATTCTAACTGTAGATCTTCCCTTTCATTGGGTATTACCCCAATCGTATTTTGGTTGTGTTGGACCAAATCAGGTACTACTTCTACTCTGTGACCAATAGAGATTACTCTCCGTAGGCCATCCCGTAGTACGTTTATCTGTTTCTGTACTTGCCTTAGGACATCAACTCATTTCCTTAATTGTCCTTCCTGGACATCGTGTAGAGATAGATTGATTAATAACTACGCATTCTTGATAATTATTACACTCTAAATAACCTATTGTGGCCAAGTTATTCCCTATGATAGGAGAGCACTGGAAATTTGACTTCAAGTAGTTTAACTTTATCCATAGCAAGAATACCTCTCTTGAATCCTTCGCATATCCACTTAGTCCAGACCCAAGATTCTCAAAGATGCTATGTTCAGCACTCGGTTTTCCCAAAATACCTAACTTTGACAGTATCGTGATATATCAACAATCAACGGTCACTAGTGTGACAAAACAGAGAACGCCAAACGGCGCACGAAAGCCATCATTAACGCGAATACTCTTTAAGATGAATTTTTAATTATGTTAATAATTTATTTATTTATATAACCCCTATTTATACTTTTAAGTTGAAATGTTTCTCTTAGTAATAAAGTTTAAATATCAGATAATAAAAATTTTTCCCCTAACCTAATACTATTAAAAATAATAGTTATTTTAATATCTATATCAGTTATTTCAATTTTTAATCCTTTAATTGAAGTATTATTACTATTTTTGACAATATATCTTAACTTTTTTTTACCAAAAAGTATACTTTTATAAAAGGGTATTTTATAAGATCTTTAACTTCTTCAATATCTTTTATACTTATAGCTAATTTTATCCTTTTATTTAGATTCAGGACTATGTTTATTATTTAGTACTACCAACTATAAAATTAATATTGTAATATAGTATAATTAAATCTAATTATTTATCTTTGTATTATAATATTTTCATAATCACTATATTCTAAAATTTTTAAGTAAAAATTTTTCATATAATATTTAATTAATATCCTTAGTATATATATATAGTTTATTAATTATAAATACCAAGGATGATTATATATACTTATTTTTAAATATAAAGGATCTACATTACCAACTTATAATTTATTAGAGATCTTATATATTCAATTATATTTTTCTATTGTATCTATATTATCAAGATGTATTAACTTTTTTTTTGGTTAATAGGATTATAATAAGATATTTTTAAATTATTTGAATTTTTTATTTTAGTAGGGATAAGGCTAATAAATAAAATATAAAGTTTAAAATAAATAATAAGAAATTTATTTCTTAATTAGACTATATCTTACACTTCAAAGTATGAAATGTGAGGGCACTCTAGGTAGAAATATTGTTAATACAAGACTCATCTACTAGTCGTTGAACATTTTTAATATAAAAAATTGTATAATATTAAATTTTGCTGCAAATTAACATTATTTAAAAGTACTTTTTGCAATTCACCCTCTTTATACTGAACTATTCGCTTAATCCAGTTGCTTCAGCAAAAGCAAAACCTAAAATAGCGTATGAGAATAATTGACCTCTTAATGAAGGGTTTCTAGCAACACCTAATATTAATGCACCGAAAACTACACCTATTCCAACACCAGCACCTATTAAACCTGTTGTAGCTAAACCTGTACCTATTATTTTTGCTGCTTGAATCATATTTATTAATATTTTTAAATTTTAATTGAGGAAACCTCTATTGGATAATGAATATAAATTATTAATAAATTATAAAAAATATAAAATATATTTATATTTTTTTATATATTAGCTCTTAAGATGACTCGAACATCTATACAAATATTAACAGTATTTTGCTCTACCCTTGAGCTATAAGAGCTATATAATTAATTGAATTATAAATAATCTTATTATAAATTACAACTAAAAGAAAATATTAAAGTATTTCTTTTTAAAAAAAGATTCAAATATATTTAAAGCACAATCTTTTAAGATTTAAATATATTAAAATATTATTTAAAATATGTTTTATTATTAATAGTTTAATTTAAAAACTATAAATATAAACTAACAAATAAAGTTTAGATTTTAAAAATTATAATTTTAGAATTATATTATAAATATCACTTTTAAATGAGAAATTTTTTTGTAAAGGTATATTAATAAGATATATAAATATATATATTATTAAAAGCTCTCAAGATGACTCGAACATCTATACAAATATTAACAGTATTTTGCTCTACCCTTGAGCTATGAGAGCTATATAACTAATTTAGTTATAGATTTCTTATCCTGGATTCGAACTAGGATCAAAATATTAGAAGTATTCTGCTCTACCCTTGAGCTAATAAGAATAAAATTAAACATGTATAAGATTCGAACTTATATCAACGTGTCCGTAGCACGATATTCTAACCCTTAAACTAACATGTTTAAAATCTAAATAATATAAAAATTATTTAAATTTTGTTTTAAAAATTTAACTTTAAGATTGTAGAGGTAAACTTACAAATGCGTGAGGTTTAGGAGGACTATTTAAACATCATTCTAAAGAATTATTGTTTCTATTAAATAATGTTTGGAATAGATCACTAAAATATTGAGGAGTTAATCAAGGATATCTAGAAACAGGTACACCCTGAGTTAATTGTAAATATAAAATGTTTAAGAAATATCATGTAGCAACTACACTAACGATAGATCCAAAACTACTTATTAAATTTCAACCAGCAAAAGCATCAGGGTAATCACTAATACGTCGAGGCATACCTTGCAGCGTGTTCTTATAAATAATATCTGTTATAATTCTTTAGAATAATAAAGTTTATTCTTATACACTTTATGTGTATCTATATATTTTTTTAACTAAATTTTTTACTGCTAATTTATAGCTAGGATAACAATTAATCAACTCTTTTGTATTACCATTGTAAACATAAACTTTTTACTTAATTTAGCTAATGTTTATGGACTTTTTGGTTTACCAAACATTGGATTGTTGGCTCCAGTTTTATTTCTAAACATCTGTTCTATAAACGCTTTTGATTTAGGTTTATTAAACATGGGATTTTACATACCTAGCTTTGATTTTATCATTTTAGCTATAGTTTCAGGTTTATGCTTTTTTGATCAAAAGGGATTTAATTCACCAGATAATAAAGCGCTAAGTTTAGATTTAATTTATTCAGATAAAGGTTAACCTTTTCTAAACAGCAATTAATTTTTTATGAATGTTTAAACCCTAAAGATGATCCGGCACGAGGATTAAGATTTAAAATAGGTTTATATAAATCAATATAAAAAATATCTTTTTTAAAGTGTATATCTTTATTACCTAAAATTTCTAAAATAGCTAAACTATTATGACCATATTTTAGAAGAAAGTTAGAAATATATCTATTATCCGTAAGACGAGAAGGAAAATTTAAATCGTAAGCACTACCTATATATTATTTACCATTAACTAAATTATGTAAAAGATAAATACCTGAAGTAGATTTATGACTACTTAAAATTAAACCTTTATTTTTTAAAAGGCTATCATAATAATAATAGGTTTAGATTTTAAATTAACATTGTAACTTTTCTTTATTATGATGACAATAGAATTATTATTATTGACTGATTCCTCTTCACGATCTTCATTCTCCTCTTCTAGGTCTTCAGGTTCTTATTCTGGATTCCCTTCAGACGAAAGAGTATAAAAATTATCTTCTAAACTTTATTAAAAATTTATTACTAACAAGATAATATTTATAAGAAAAAAGTATATTATTTCTAAAATACCGGACTATATCTTCATCCTATAAGGACGTATCTCGTGTAGTCTCTGAGGATCCTACTAATATTACAAAAGAATACTTTGGTTTCCTGCTGATAATCCAAGACCTAAAAGTAAAACAAGTTTACTAAGTATTTTAGGATCTTCCAGCATATAGAGATATGCAAATTACAAATTACTTTGTAAAAGGGCCTGCAGACCTAAGAAATGTTGCAATAATTATTATTTCATATATAAATTAAACCTTTTAAAAATTATAAGAACTATTCCAAGTTTATTACAAAATAGTTATAAGTAAAAAACTAAATAATTATTATAAGAAAAATATTTAATAAGGAATAAATATTATAAACTAAAAAATTTCAATTTAAAGATATAAAAAAAATTTTTAATTTTTATTTTTTCCTTTTAATTGTTATTATCTTATAAAAGAAAAGATTAATTAATAAAGAATAAAAATATATGAAATATAATTTATATTTAGATCATATCATTATCCTTTTATTAGCTAGGATATTTGGCGTATGATCGTTGAAGGGTAAAAATACTTTACTTCCCTGCTGATTATTATAAACATATAATTTTCCAGCAAATAGCCAAATTATTAAAAGATTATATATTATTAAAAATATATTAATCTAAATTCAATATAATATTACTATTATAAGCCCCCAACATTAATATTTCGAGGGAAGAATGTAAGATTACATTATATGGACTATATCTTAACTACCTTGTTTATAACATGATAGTCTCTTTCGTGTAGTCTCTGAGAATCCTACTAAGATACAAATAAGTATCCGTTCGTTTTCTGCTGATTGTCTAGATATACTTAAGATTATTACTGACTAATAAACTAAAAGTCGAGTACTTAAGCCTTATGAGAGTTTCCAGCATATAGAAAGATTGGAAGGGGCTAATCTTATTAAATTTGACGAGGAAAAGATTGAATAAGTTACCCAAATTTGAATATCAATACTTTTTTTATATCTAACTTTAGCAGCATTAATAGATGGAAAAATCAATTCTTCACCCTTTTGATTATAACAAAAAACAAAATCACTACCAATACCATATTGTGGTGAAAGTTTTCCTTTTAATCCTTTGGACGGATGACTACGAGTAAGATAAAATTTTTTAATACTATCACTAATAGCTTTTTTTGTTTCAGGAGAAGTAACACTACCAAATTTAGGATGATTCTCCTTTTTAAAAAGCTCTTTTAATTTTTTAATAGTATCAATAGTATGACGATAACCAGATGAATTACCTGCAATCTTCAATACATTATATTTTGGTTTATAAAATTCATTTTTGTTCTAAATCTGAACAAATAATAATATCTGAACCACAAAAAAAATTTTTATGTTTTCTCATAGCTCTAGTTATAACTATTTTTGTAGGCTTATCAGAATATGGATGAAAAAAATGACTAGTCAAAGACTACTACCTACATATAAGTCATTATTAAATAGATATACACCAGATTTACCTCTTAATTTTTTATAAATCAATTTTTTATCTTGTTTAACATTATTAAAGTATAGAACAAAATCATCAGGATTGATAGGTGAACCTCCACCAGATAAACCACTAATAAATCTTTATCCTTTATCAAACCTACTTCCCAATAAACTAACCCCAATAAATAAAACTCAGAAATGTACTTTACTTGCAAATATATCATAAGATAAACCTAAAATTTTAGGTATTCAGAAATATCAACCACTAAATAAAGCAAAAACAGCACCCATTGATAATACATAGTGGAAATGCAAATTATACATATAGTATAAATTGTGGACTGTATCTTTACCTGTGTTATATTAATATAATAAATATTTATTTACAAAAGGTACTTTATATCATAAAGGATTATCATATTTAATTCAATCTAAAACAAAGTTTGAGTATATTTTATATTCTATACTATGTTTAGGAGACGTTTTATATTTTCTAATATCTAAAAAGGATTTAATTTTAGTAACCCTATAGAATTTCATATTACAATATAATCTATTATGCATAAAGTAATTATATATAAATACCATATGATTAACATTTTGAAATTTAAATGAAATAGAGGAAAAATATTTAGAACCCTTTAACACAGAAGATTTATTACGTATTATAATAGCTGGTTTACAGTTTAAAATAGTATTATCAAAATTTAATTTAGATGTATATTCATTATATTTAAATTCTAAATTACATTCTATTCTATTTCCAGAATAATTAAACACTATACTACCATCAGTATCAACTAAACCTGCAAAATATGAGTCATTTAACCCTATATTATAATTAGCTTCAATATAATCTATATTATATAAATCACAAGCCTCTTTTAAACCAGGTACTTTAAGTCTAATTAAACCATTAATATTATTAATAATATATCTCATAGTTTCTTTAGTAGAAACTGTGTATATAGAATATGGCTTATTTTTATCAGTCTTAATTTTACCTATATGTAAATAATCTTGTATACGTGTTAATATTCTAATATCTCTATTATGTAATTTTATTCTAATTTGTTTAAGAACTCTTTTTTTACTAATAGGATTTGTTCTAATATCAAAATTACCATCCCCATCTATTATACCCGCAAATCAATTTCAAAAATTACAATCTTTATTCACAGGTAACTGACGTACAGTCTCTGAAAATCCTTTACAGTTTTCTGCTGATTGTGTACCTATAAATTTAAAATTTATAAAAGTATTATTATTTTGACTATTTAAAGGAATATTATTCCTACTAACATCTAGTTTATAAAGATAAAACGTATTAATAAATAGTAAACAATACATATATAATACAGTTTCCAGCATATAGTCAGTTACAAAATAATATTTAAATATATTATTTTGGCCCATTTGAGCTACCACATAATAAGTCTATATATTGTAGCAAAACTCAGGTCACCCTGAGGATCGGACTATAACTTATCTAATCGTTTAATTTAATAAACTTTCGACTGCCACGTTTAGTCTCTACGGAACCTACTCAATAAAAGTAAATTTTACTTTTATTTTTGGTTTCCACGGTATTATCTAGTATTTTTTTCTTATTATTGGCTTTTCAATAATAAGTAATATATAAATATACCCATAATACTAATCATAACAATGAATTCTCTCATCTTTATTTATTTAATCCCTCCTTAAGTAATTTTATTTTATTAAATCCTTCAGGAGTTAAATGTGCTTTAGAATTAATTAATAACACAATTTCTTTAAATATTAAATAATTTTTAAGTTTATTACCTTGTAATTTATAAACATCAAAATGTGGTAATACTTTATTTATTAAATCAGATTTTCTACTTATATAAAATCTTGCTGATTTTCGAGTTAATGAACTATTTATAAAACCTGTATTTTTAAAAAATTTCTGTATTTTGTGTAATAATAAAATATCTCTATTATGTAACTCTATTATAAAAGTAGCAATTATTTGATTAGTTTTAGATGAAATATTAACAGAAAAACAACCTTCTCCTTCTGAGAATCCACTGATATAATTAGGATTTAATGGAATATCTACAACCTCAAAAATAGGTTTATCTATTGCTTTTACATCAGGGAAAATAGCTTTTAATTTATCTGATAATCCTTTATTTAGTACAGATTTTATAGATAATATTTTATATAATCCCTCTTTTTGTAAATGTTCCTTATTTAATACTAATTCTGCACATTGAACTCATAAATCATAATCTAATTTTTTCATACCTTGTAAAGGATACTCTTTAAAATGAGGTATAACATATTGATATATCTCCTTTAAATTAGTTATTTTTAATCTAGCATCTTTTCTAGTAGACGGTATAGATATACTTCCTCCAAAAAAAGATTTTAATTTGTATAATAAATCTAAATCTTTTACATGTAAATTTATTTCAAATGATAATTGAACTTGTTTTACTTTATTATTACTTGAATTTAATTTTATAAACACAATAAAAGAACCTTCAGCATCTACTAGTCCAGTAACTCAATTAGGATCTAATTCTATTGTTTTATTATTTTTAGAATCTAAACTTGAATATAATCTAGTTCATATGTCAGAATTAAAAAATAACCCTCTATTTTTTCTTGTTTTAGATATATTTTGCATATTTATAATTACAATCATAATTATTATTAAAACTATCTCTATAGAGATATACCGATTTAAATAAGTCAAAAATCTATTTTAATAATAATTTTTCTCATGATTAATTAAAATCTAGACTTTACCGTTAGCAATATAATTTATTATATTACCGAAAAGTTAATAACTTTTCACGGTGGCAAGACAACATGACACTTATTTAATTTTTTGTTTTCATTTATCGAAAGACTCTGCTTTCTCACCTAATAAAGGATAGTTATTAAAATGATTCAGAATTGTTTTTAATGTTTCTTTTTTATATATTTCTATACAATAAAAATTACGAGAGGGATTTCTAACTATATTAGTAGTACCTAAATATTCTTTAATAAGATTTATTAAATAAATATCATCATTATGTCCAATAGAAAAAGAATGATTATTACTTTTTCTAATAGAAAAACAACCTTCAGCTTCTACAAATCCGGAAAATCAATCTTTAAAGTAATTAGGTAAAGTTATAATACTTTTTTCAAATTCAAACATATTAGAATTTATAATAGATTGTTGATCATTATATTTATTGTTTCTATTTAATAAATATCAATCTATTGAATCTCTTAACATACATTCTTTCAAAAATTTAAGTTGACATATTTTTTTTGAAGTTAAAGGAGGATAAATATCAAAAATTTTAATTATTTCTTGAATAGTCTCCTTTTTATTAACTACTCAAATAACATCTTTACCTTTTCCAGTTATCCTAACACTACCTCCAATTACTTTGGCAATTTTTATTAACATATTATAATTTGATTTTAGATTAGATAATTTGATAACAAACCTATATTCTATTGACTGTTTACCTCTATGATTTACTTGAATGCTACCATCACCATCCATTAAACCAACTCAAAACATTTTTATATATTCTTCATCATTAATTAAACTATTTGTATTTTCTAAAAAATCATTTTTTAAACTACCTTGATTATTTTTTTCAAAGATAGTAGTTACAGTATTAAATAAAACTAACATACTATAACTAATTATAAGTATTGTATCATGGAAAGCTATATCAAGTGAAGCATTAGCTAAAACAACACCACTTACAAAAAAAATTCATTAATCTATTAATCTTTCATAACTAAATATATACCCAATATAAACACCATCTAACCTAGGATATTTTTTTATAGTACTATGATTTATATTTAATGCTTTTTGGGCATTTGTTACTCCATCATATTTACCAATAAATTTTCTATTAGTATCGTATACAAATACTGCTTTTCTAATATGACTATTATTGTTTATATCTAATACTAAATTATCACATTCTTTTGAAGATCAATCAGATATAATAGGCGTGTCATTTAAGTTATAAGGTATATTTTTTATATATCATTCACCTCTAAATAATGTTTGTTCTTTGATAACATTAACAATTGTAGGATGATTTGATTTAATTAATTTAGAGAAAGTTAGGGAAAATAACCAATAACTTTTTATATGAGTTATATATATAAACAGAATAAGATGAATTAGCTTCAATCATTCTTACCTTACTTTCAATAGTTTTCACCCGTTAAAGTCCTTGCTATTAAACCTTTAGTTTTTTCAGAGTGGACTCTATTATTAGCTAATTCAGATAATAACTTTTTAGTTTCCTCTGTGTGTTTATAACCTAAAGAAGAATAACCTTGTTTTAATACATTATAATAGGGAATAACATGTGATATATAAAAAAACAGTTAAAGATTCAGGTCCAACATATTCTAAGATTAAAAGAGAAAAGTTTGCATATTTAAGTAAAGCTTTTATAATAGGAATATTAGCATTTTATTTACTTTTTAAGCATTATTAAGATAATTTTTCATTCTAGAAGCTAAATTAATAGAACTTTCTACATAAGCATGACCATTTATCTTATTAATTAAACAGTAAACACCTGATTTATCTCTTTGTTCTTTTAATATATTAACCCTATTTTCTTTTAAACTATTATATACTTTTAGAGGTTTTAAATGTCTTATTATCCCCAGTAATAGGACTAAAATAGGGACGAATTAAGTGATTAAAGTATTTATTGTATAAATAGATTAATGAATTTTTTATTTCTTGGACTATATCTTCTGCTTGCGCAGGACTACGTCTAGTCTCTGAGGTTCCTACTAAGATATTTATCTTGTTTGATAATATCAATTGGTTACCTGCTGATTGTTCAAAATTATACAATTTAACTGAGATTAAAATCTCTAATTGTCAGAAGTTTCCAGCATATAGTAGTCTTTAAAGGGAGAACTAAGTGGCTTATTAATCCTCCAATAGTAAACATAACAACAAAACCTAAAGCAAATAACATAGCAGGTGTTAAATGTAAAGAACCACCATAACAAGTAGCTAATCAACTAAATATTTTAATACCTGTAGGTACTGCAATGATTAATGTAGCGGCTGTAAAATAAGCTCTTGTCTTAAATTTGGACAGTATCTTGATTTAATATCTTAAATATTAAACCTCTTGCGTGCTTGTCTCTGAAGAACATTTAGATGCAATACTTTTAATTTTTTTTATACCTTCAATTTCAAGATGTTTTCCTTCAGTTATCAATATATATACTTTTCTAAATTTTAAATAATCTATATATTTACCAGCAAATAAATTAAATTTATCAAAATAATTTATTAAATCAAATGCTGTTTTATAACCTGAACTTTTATAACATCAAATACCTGAACTATATTGAGATATATTACCTTTTTTAAGAAGATTATATAAAAGTTTTAAAGGTAATTCGTCATTTTGTTTTAAAGAATATTCTAATCTTACACTATATCCTGTTTTATGTGTTTTACTTTTAGGTATACTAATATGAAAACAACCATCAGCTTGTGTAAAACCAGCTAATCAATAATTATCTAAACTCAAAACCTTTAAAGGTGGTAAAATAACAATATTAAATTCTTCACTATAATTGTGTTTAATTAATTGTTCATATTTACTAAAGCTTACTAATTTTCCATTAATTAAATATAAAATAATAGATAATCCTTTTATATTTTTACATATATATCTTACCGCTTTTTTATTTTTAATCTTATAAACATTACCATATCCAATTTGTTTTTTTATATAGTAAGCTAAAGAAACATCACATTCAGCAAAAATAATATGCAATTCTTTTTTACCAAATCAACCATCTCCTTCTATTAAACCAGCTAAAAAATAACCTAAATCATCTCTTGTTAAATTACTTTTATGTTTACCCTTATGTTCTGAAATTGAAGGTAAATCTGTATATTTATTATAAGTATTTTTAGTAACTGCCTTAGCTTTTGTACTAAATTTAAATTTTCTTGCTGATTGTCTTAATAGTACTGTTAATACAGACTGTGTTAAGTATATTGTACCTAACATAATAAATATGAGTGGAATACTTAACCAAGAGTTTCCAGCATATAGCAAGATTTTTTTAGTGAACACAAATTTATCCACATCTAAACCAACAGTATACATGTGATGACTTCAAACAATAAAACCTAAGATACCAATAGACATCATAGCGTAAACCATTCCAAGATAACCAAATACATTTTTACTTGAACTAGCTGAAATAACAGTACTTATTATACCAAAACCAGGTATAATTAATATATAACATAAATAATGATTAATCTAATAGCTATATTTAAAATCTAGTCTATTAAAATTTAATACTCAAAAACTTAAATTTTTGTTAGGACTTTATCTTATATTGAATTTCTATTCATAGAATTTTTTATTTTTATAATTCTTTTTATATTTTTTTCTGTTAATTCATTTTGTATTAAAATATATGTTTTTCTTCATTTAAGATAGTTTACATGTTTATTAGATTGTAAATGAAATCTATTAAAATAATTAATAATTTTTCTAACTGAACCAAAACTATTAGAAGAATAAGTATATTCTTTATTTAAGTTATTATAAGAAATAATACCTCCGAATATTTCTTTTAAAAGAATAAAAATATTATTTTCTTTATTTTTAATTTGATAATTTAATTTTATTTCTGGATTTAATATTAATTTTTGAGTTAAACTATTTTTAAAATTAATTATTATTTGAAAATTAGCTAAAGAATCACTAAAACCAGCTAATCAATGATTATTAAAATCATTAGTATTATTTATTTTTAATATTAAATTTTCATTAAGAAAATTAGGACTCATTAATATATTATTTAATTGATTGAATTTATCTAAAGTTCTTAATTTACCATTAATTAAATTAATTAATTTAATAAATCCTATAAAATCAGATAGAATAAATAAATAAATATTTTTATTTTGAACTTTTATAACTCTACCATAACCTAATTTTTTTTTAATATAATAACCTAAAGCTAAATTAAAAGAATTTAATTCAATTACTAAATAATGATTAAGATTAAATTGACCAATACCATCAATTAATCCAGCTAAGTAATGTCCTAATTGTTCATCATTTAAAAGTTTTAAATGTTTAGGGAGATGTTCAGAAATTTTTTTTAAATTTTCTGAATGAAATTCAATATTGTTGCGTTTAGTCTCTGAGGTACTTTTTAATAAAAAATTACCTGCTGATATTCTTCATTGTTTTAACATTTTTACTATTAATACATAGTATTTAAAACTTAATAAGGAAGATGTTCCAGCAAATAGCAACATTATGAAGCCTATATATTTAACTTCAGGGTGACCAAAGAATCAGAAAAGATGTTGGTATAATATAGGATCACCTCCACCAGCTATTTCAAAGAAAGATGTATTAAAGTTACGATCAGTTAATACCATAGTAATTGCCAATCTATTTTATCTGCAAATATTATTTAACAGATACTCATATATTTACATATATGTTTTGACTATCTCTTATTTATTTTATATAAGTTTATATTATTCTTTTATAAATATGGTTATATTTTTATAATATTTAATTTGTTTTATATATTTAAATATCTTTAATCATCTTCTTCAAATAATTTTACAATAATTTTATTAATATTTTAAATATAAATATTTAATATTAAATTAATAATAGCTAAATTAGTTTTTAAATTAATTATTAAAATTATATATTCAAATCTTTAATATTAGTTATATTAAATACAGATTTTATAATAATTTTCTTAAATTATCTTTTTGATCTTTCTATTTTATATCTTTTAAATTTACATTTTATTTTAGAATAATTACTATATTCAGTATTTATAATTAAAAAAGGACTTTAATAAAAGATTATTTTCTATATTTTATATATTATTTATTATTTTTTCAATATTTAATATTTTTTCTATAAAAACATTTTTAAACTATTTATATCAATTTATCAATTTATATAAAAGATAAATTCTATTAATTTTTAATTTGCTATTTAATAAATTAATTAAAAATAAAGGTTTCTTATTATTTACAATATATAAGTTTTTTAACCTTTTTAAAAAGAGAACCTTTTTTAATTATATTATAAGAATCAAATAATAATTTTTTAAATTATAAAAGGATTATATATATATATATTTATTACAATTTTCAATATATAAATAGTACTATTTTATTAAATTAATTTTATTAAATAAAGGGTAAATTATAAATATAATTTATATAATATAATAAAAAAAATAATTTAAACTATATATTATGTATATAACAATTTAAAGAATATAAACTAATACAAAGAATAAATTATGGCATATAGTCTATGAAGATTCCTAATAAGGGTTTTTTTTTCCTGCTGATTGTGTAAAAGAAAACAGTTTTCAGCAATTAGCCATATTTAAAGCTGGCACAAATAAAATACCAGCTAATACAGGTAAAGATAATAATAATAAAACAGCAGTAATAACAACAGCTCAACCAAATAATGCAAGTTTATGTAATTTAATACCAGGACTTCTCATATTAATTATTGTTGTTATAAAATTAATTGCACCTAATAAACTACTAATACCACTTAAATGTAAACCAAATATAGCTAAATCTACACTAGGTCCACTGTGACTTTGAATACCAGCTAAAGGTGGGTAACGTGTATGTTGGTAACCTCATTTATTTTAACTATCGTTACACTCAATGAATTTCTCCATTGTTCGGACTATACCTTTATCTTAAAAACAATAAAGATATATTATTTATTATAGAATTCAAAATCATTAATTTCCATTAATTTAGTTTTTAATTTTCTAATAATATTTCTAATTACAAACAACTTTTCAAAATCCCCCTTATGTTTAGTATAAGATCTTGCTCATATTCTATATTCAACAGATTTCATACTTTTCATAGTATTATGAAAATACTTAATAATATTTTCAATAGCTTTTGAATTAGTTGTATCTAATATATAATAATTATGATTTAATTTAAACTTAACAACAGTTGGTATATGTAATATAGATCTAATAGCCTCTAATACTATTTTATCTAACTTTTGAGTTAAACCAAAACCGTGGACAATTCTAGTTTTATCTTTTAAAACTAAATAAAAACTACCTTCGGCTTCTACAAACCCCACTAATCATGGTTTAGTCATAACAAGATTAACATCAAGAGTAGTATCAAAAGGTAATTTAATTTTAGATCAAGCATCTGACATATAATTTACAGGAAGAGATTCTTTTTTTATTTCAAATAAATATTTATCTTTTTTCTCTTTAGAAAGATTTTTATCTTCTAATATATCATAAGCTTTTTTTAATTTCAAATAATCAAATCGTTTACTAGTTAAAAGAGGATATTTATCAAATATAGGAAATATAAAATTAGCTAATTTTTTTCTATCTCTTATAACAAATTGCCCTTTTGTTCTATCTTTATTAACAGAACCAACACAAAGTTGTTTTTTTATATAATAAAGAGCTCTTAAATTATATCTAGATAAAGTTATTTTATATATTAAATTCCATTTACCATTTTGATATGCTATGTGAAACGTTCCATCTCCATCTGTCATACCAACTAACCATTGTTCAAATCAAATTTTATTGTTTTTAAGATACTCTTTATTAAGTCTCTGATCAGTAGAATAATATTTATTAACTACTAAGGCGTATCGTCTCCATGCAATAGACATTTTTACATATGCTATATTTAATATATAACATGAGTAGTCTATAACATTTACTTTAATTATATAAAATAATAGAAGAAGTCCACGCATCGAAAAGAGTTTTGTTTTTTTAGAGTCACCTCTAAAGAACTCCCTACCTATTTTAAGAGTTCAACCTGTCAAAAAAAAAATAATAGACTATTTCCATCTCATCATTGTTAACCCTGATTACATTAAAGAGTAAAAACTATTTAATGAATATCAATTAAATTGAGTTCTTTTAGTATTCATCCTGTTTTTTAAAAAGATTAATTTAGATATACCCTCTTTAGTTTTATACTCTCTAGACAATCTTATATGGTGAAATTCACCTCAATTTAATAAATCTTGATCTTTGGAACTAAATAAAGGATAGACTGATAATAACTTATTAAAATATCACAAGATTTTATTGTTCTAACCTCATAGGACAATTCAACATAATTATTCTTAGTTTTTTTAATTTCATTGACCATCTTTATGCCAAAAAATTCTCTAATTTTTTTTCAGAGTTATTTTCTTTTGATATATTAGAAGTAATTTTATACAATTGTTAAATAATTTTTTACTACTTCAGCTATACCATTTGAATTTAAATTGAAGCTAAAAAAAAAAATTACCATCCGCTTCTATAAATCCAGTTAATCAAGGATTATTACTCAAATAATTGTTATCTAAACCTAATTTAGATATTTTAGTTTTTTCATCTAATCTAGGATTTAATCAATCAATTAATCTATGAAGGGGGGGGTTTTACATATTACCATTAAGAAGTAGAGGAATCTTTTGGATTGAATTTAAAAATAAAAGATTTAAATATTTTGAATTTTTGGGATAGACCAGAATACCTCCATTTAAAACTTCTTTAATTTTTTTTGGCTAATGGTGCATCTTTTTCTACAAAAGTGATTTTAACTACAGGGTATAACAATTTACCTTTTTGATTTCTAATTGTTTTAGGTACAATTATAGATATAGCTAAATAATGACCTATTAACTTATCATTAGATGAATAATGAAATAAATGATGTTTAAAGAAATATTGTAATATCTTACTTAATTTACTATTAAAATAAGATATAATCTATTATATTTATACTTTCGTATAAAATTGGACTATATATTTCACCTTATAAGGTGTATCACTTGTAGTCTCTGAAGATCCATAAGATATATCTTATGGTTTCCTGCTGATTTTCCTTTGAAATAAAAAACATAAAATATATTACTATATTCTTATTATATTAGGACTTTCCAGCAAACTGTGATATTCATTATAGTAATTACTTACTACTCGGGCACAGGGTTTATACCCGCTCCATTTTCAATTATAGTAGCAAAAATAAATAAGAATAAACTAGGTATTAATAGTAGGGTCGACTGCCCGCACCCGCAAGTGGCAACGATCAGCCTCCCTCCGAACCGTACGTGCAACTTTCACTGCATACGGCTCTCCCCTTTCAAGTTAGTACTAGTCTCTAGCTCTTTTTTTAATATGAAGATCTTTCAAACTGATGTCATTATATTGACCGTTGTGTATTTTTAAATGACAAGGTTTACATACTGGAATCTGTTTTCTATTTAGCGTAGACATTAGAGCTAAGAAACCAGTCGGTTTTGTACCTCCTTTTCTGATGTGTTTCACGTGATGCATTTCTACATCCTTGGGCTCACCACAGACTCAGCAAGGTTCAAAAGGATTGATTTGTGATCTAAGGCTCCAATCAACTACTGCAAATGGATCAACTGGATTAGTAGTACACTTTGTCAACAATTTCGTGTTTTTTTTAAAATTATCCAACGTGAATAAGCTTATAGACTTAAGTTTATTCTCTTCAGGTGAACTCAAGTACCTACCAAATCTGGCAAATGCTTGGGCTCTATTCGGCAAATTGAGTTTTCTAGCCAGTGTCTTAGCACACGAGTGATGAATGAAAAGGTTGATAATTGAATGAAAGGAGTATTTATTATCTACAAAACTGTAATAATTAATAAGCCCTCTTATTACTGCGTTATATCTCAGAATAATAGATCTGTGATCAAGGAAAATTCATCTAGTGATAGCGTTGGGTACTAGTTTGCTCTCTCCGGATTGGTCAGTATAAGTTTTAATAAATCCTGCCTCTTGTAATTTACTCATGATATGAGTAACAGGCATATAGAAATAAAGTCTCGCCTCATTAATTCTGGATTTAATAACTCTCCCTTTAACAGCTCTATATACTACCTTGGGTGAACCACTGACTCTTCTTCTGATATCAACTCCAAGGAATCTAACATCGTTCTCAGTCACATTAGTAATTTTAGTTTTCTCGTCACTCAATTCAATTTTCAGAACATCGTTAAGAAAACATTTACATTGATCTTTTATTTGAGATGCTAATGCTTTATCCCCTATGATACCAATTAACCAGTCGTCAGCGTATCTGACATACCTGATTCTGGTACCAGTTCTAATTCTCGAAGGAATAGAATTTCTTTCCTCTCTCAGTTCTCTGATCTGTTTTAGAATGTTTAGACTCTTATTTGCTTGATACTCATCATGCAGTTCAGAAAGCTTGTTTGAGAATTTAACAATTTTCGAATTTACTTTAGAGATCAGTTTTTCTTTGGAAGATAGTTGGTCAATTAAAGAAAGTATGAAAGTGTCAAACTCATTAAGGTAGATGTTAGATAATATGGGGGAAACAACACCTCCTTGTGGTACTCCAGTGTAAGTACTATACTTGACACCACCATCAATATATCCCGCCCTGAAAAGTTTCCATAGAAGATCAACAAATCTTTGATCTTTAATAGTTTTCTCCAGAATATTGATAAGTACCGCATGATTTACATTGTCAAAGAAACCCTTGATGTCCCCTTCGATCATTCAAGTAGTACCATTTCACTTAGATATTTGATGCAATGCTGTGTGACAGCTTCTCTTGGGTCTAAACCCATGAGACACCTCTGCGAATTTCCCTTCGAAAATAACTTCCAAGAGAATTCTTATCGATTCTTGCACTATTTTATCTTTATAAGTTGGTATTCCTAAAAGTCTAGTTTTTCCATTGGCTTTTGGAATGTAAACTCTTTTCACAGATGTGAATTTGAATTTCTCAGTCTTTAATTCTTTAACTAATTCATCGAAAAACAGCTCGTTAATACCATCCTTCATTAAATTATCTACTCCCGGAGTCATGCTTCCGGAATTGCTTCTGATATTCTTATATGCTTGATATAAGAGATCTTTAGAGCAGATCAACTGGTAAAGATTAACAAATTTACCATCGACTTGTACTAATTTCATTTCATTAGATGCACCGTTACCAGCAACATCCATAAATGATCTCGAAAGCTGGATCACTTTAGACATAGCTTGCATTCTTGGGCTATGTCCTAATATTAATCCTCCGTTACCATAGGAATTACTCCCCTTAGGCAATCTCGTAATTGATTCTTGATAGATTATATTTATTTTAGGTGTTCTGCTTTCTTCTTGTTGATTCTGCTTATTAACACTTCCCTTAACAAACCTCTGATCTGAATTTGTTAATGTTAATACAAGGACGCACAGTAGTTCCAAGGGGTTAAGTTGGCCCCCGCTGGCAGAATGGCTCACCATGATAAATTTATCTAGCGGTTCATTATAGGCTAGAAGCCCAGGAACCGCGTCTGTAGCATGCTCTGGTCCCTCCAGGATTTCCCCTTGTGGTAAGCTACATGATTTACAGTAAATTGGAAGATTACCGGTTTTAACATCTCATAATCAATCCGGTAGGTGAATTATTCCTACTGCTCATAAGAGAGCAAGAAAGATAAAGAGATTAAAACATACTATCAATATCCATAACGACGCACATCAAAAACTTATATTATTTAATCTAGGGAATCTAAAAAAAAAATTAAGTAATTTCTTACCTAAATGGACTATATCTTCATCCAATATAAATAATAATATAATGGAGCTTCGCGTGTAGTCTCTGAGGATCCTCTAATAAAAACTTTACTAAAGTTTCCTGCATAACCCTCCCATGTATGTATATGTTTTACTTTAAATTCAGTTATTTACTAACTTGTTTCAATTTTAAGTCTATACATCTGTTGACTAATTTATTTAAATTAAATTTGAGAGATTCTATGCTTATAGCAAAGTTATAATTATAAAGTTTACACTTTATAACGGCATTCCCTTGTTTTAGAGAAAGTTATAATAATAATATCTATCTAATACAAACCATTCAAATGTTCTCAATTGAAATCTGTTCTTTTTATATTCATTCGACTTCTAGTAAGTTCTACAGTGGCTATACCTTCATCAGTATAGTGTTCATTATTAATTATTGAATATGCAACCTTTTATCAATCTTTATAATCTAAATATTTACTTGTAAATAAGGAATATTTATTAAAATAATTAATAATAATATTTATAGATGTTTTACTTGATGCTGTTAAAGTATAATATGTATTATTTGTAGATTTCTGTCTTTTAGTTAATAATTTACAATTTAAAAAGGAAGATATCTCATTTAATATATCAAAATAACTAAGATTAGTTTTAGGATCTAATAATCTTTGTTCAATTCTTAACCTACAAGAAATCTTTCTTTTTTAGTACCAGTTTTTGGTTTAGTATATTGTACATAGAAACTTCCATCTGCATCTATAAATCCATTTAATCAACTATTGTTAGCTAAACTAGATTAGTTTAAAGGTAATTTATTTATATTTGTTTGATGGTTTTTATTTAACCAATCTATTAGATTATATAACTGATGTACTTTAGGGGTTTTTAATTCACCATTTATTAAATTAACTATATTTTTTAACCCTACTATTGTGATACTACTAAAACACAACCATTGTTTTTAGGCTTATATCTAATAAATCCTGATTCTATAATTTTAAGTAATTTTTTTTTTTTGCTAAAGTTTCATTGTTTAATCCAAAAGTTATACAAAATCTTGGATTCTGAGTTTCAAACAAACCTGCTAAATATGAATTTAAATTGTTTTGATTAGATATTTTATTTTTTTTTTTCACAAGAATCTAAATCTTTCTCAAGGAGATCCTGTTCTTTTGCCATATCTGGACCACCTACTAATAGAGGTAATAAGAAATTCATTTTTCTACAATCGTTAAATTGTATTTGGACTATATCTTCATCCACATATCTAATATAATGGAGTATAACGTATAGTCTCTGAGGATCCTATATAAAATATATTTCATTTTATTTTCGTTTCCTGCGGATTATCCATTTACATTTTTATTAATTTTTAGGATTATATACATTTAATTAAAAAATATTAAAAACTTTTACAACTCCTATAATAAAACTTTAGGAACTTCCTGCATATAGTTATATTTTAACAAGTAATATTACTATTACCTTCGGCAATTTCTTTTTTTATACATAAATTTTTAAACAATAGAATCTAAATGAGAAAAATCAAATTCCGTACGTTTTTTATTAAACTGAGCTTTTATTTTTTCAATTTCTAATATATTTTCACCTGTTAAAGGTTTACCTGCACGGAATATAATTTGTTGTACTACATATTTTCAATCTTTATAAGCTAAATATTTAGAAGAATATAAAGGATAACGATCAAAATATTCTATAACTTTAATATGACTTTGTATATTATGTGATATAACCATATAAGTATAAAAAATTTTATCTTTTTGTTCTCTAGATCTAGAATATAAATTAACCTCTAAATATCTAGCTATAATACTCAAAATATTAAAATAACTAGTACTCCCTTGTTCAATTGAAGAATCTCTATGATAATTTTGTCTCAATTCTATACGAAAGAAAACTTGTACTCTTTTTGTAGTTATTATACCTTTCTTCTTTCTATCTATTAAATTAATACTAAAATTACCATCTCCGTCTGTAAATCCTGCTAACCATCCATTACTATTTATAGATGAAGTATCTAAACCTAATAAAGGTATAGAACTATTATCATTTTCATTTATTCATTTAATAGCTCTATGTAATGCTTCTATTTTAGGTGTACGCATATAACCATTTATAAGGTTAATAATTTTTAATACATCTTCTATATTTTGAATATGTCATATTACACAACCTTGATGTGGTTTATTATACAATTTACCTATATTAAGTATAGATATTAATTTTTCAACTAAAGGTTTATCAGCTAAAGGAAATACTATTAAAATTTTAGGACGATATTTTTTAGCTTTTGAATCTTTATCATGTATAGCAAAAGACCCATTTGCTTCTATTAATCCTGCTAAATAAGCCCCAAGTTTTAATCTTAATTTAGATTCTTCAATTTTTGATTCTCTTGTATATTTTTTTATTTGTATATTATTAATTTTAATTTTACCGAAACCTCCTATTAATGCTGGCATACGATTCTCATTAACTTTCGTTAATGTTTGGACTATATCTTTACCTTTATATATTATATACTAAGGTTTTTCACGTGTAGTCTCTGAGGAACCTACTAAATAAAAGTGTTTAATGCTACCTTGAGCCCTTTTATCCTTGGTTTCCTGCTGATTACCTAATCTTTCAAGTTGTAACTATATTCTGCCGCTATTCATTCAATGAAAGTCTGCAGTATTAGTATCAAAAGCTATAAAGGAATCTTAGCAAACAGTGAATAGAAAGTAAGATATTTCTATCTTACCCGGCCATGCCTTATGTTAAATATTTTATTATTGATAGGTAAATTTTCATTTTCCACGATAATAACCCGATTTTTCTCCTTTTAAGTAATTTCTAATAACTTGACGATCACCTTTTAGATGATTAGCTAAACTATTTAATGAATGAAATATTAAATTTTTATTAGGATCATCTTTAAACTCAGCTAATATAACCTTAGCTGCAGGATGTTTAACTATATAAAGTTTACGTTTATCATTAACTAAAGTTTTAATTTCATCCTTAGTAAGATTACTAGTTTTAGTTGATTCTTCAATTAAATCTAAAGAAAAAAAAAAAGTATCTAAATATATAGTACCTGAATTTAAACATTCATTTAAAGTTTTATGATGTATACCAATTGAATCATAAAGATGTTGTTTTGATTCAAATGTATATAACAAAGTAAAATCCTCAGATTTATATAAATATATAGTAATACTTCTTTGTTTACGTAGTTTTTCACGTAATTCTTGACTCATTGGTTCATGATATCCAGAATTACTAGCTATTAAATCTACATTAAGATTTGGTTTTAAACTATCAATAAAATGCTGTTCTAATTTTACTACATCTTCTAAACTAGAATTAATATCCATAATATATATAGTTAATTTCATAGATCTAAAACCATGTTTATTTAAATAACGTAAAACTCTTCGTGCTTTAGTTTTTAATATAGAAGGCATAAAATAAGAACTTATTCTATTATATAAATTGATAGAGTGGCCTACATATAAATGCATACCGTCTAAACTTTCTCAAACGTAAACACCTTTTTGTTTTTTAGTTACTTTAAGTATAATATCTCGATTATTAAAAGGATCATCTACTAGAATCTTTGTATATTTGTGTTTACCCTTTAAATTTTTATCATTATCACCTTTGTAATCTTCGTTATTATCGTTACCTATTCGAATAATATTTTTTTCCTCCTCATTATTATTTATTGTCTCCGTATCTAATAATGATTGTGATTTCATATTTAACATATAAAAAATGTTGACCATAAAGAAAATCATCATGATTGCATGAGCTGTAATAATACTATTATATAATTGATTATCAGCTATATATTGCACACCTGGTGCCGATAATTCTAATCTAATTAATACAGAGAAAGCTGTACCTAATAAACCAGAAAATAAAGAAAACATTAAATATAATGTACCTATATCCTTGGCATTAGAAGATAAAAATCATCTTTCTTTTCACATAGTTATGTGAAAGATACTATTTTGATTAACTGACTCATCATTTGATTCACTTTTAGTTTGATAGTTTCTAAATAAATTTAATTGATTCATAACTTTTATTTTATTGATTACGCAAATCGTAGTTTATTTTATATAAAATTTTTAGGAGGGTACCTTGAATTGAACAAGGATATACTATGCCACATACAGCTGTTCTACCAATTAAACTATACCCACCTACAAAAAATAAGAGATTTCTTATTTTATAGGAAATATTAAATTTTCAATTAAGAAAGCCGGGAGAGAAATTTGAATTCTCATTCTTAATTCATGAAATTATTGTTCTACCTATTAAACTATCCTGGCTTGTTTATGTTGGAGCGATTCGAACACTCAATAGTAAATACCAAAAATTTATGACTTACCTATTAGTCGACAACATAATTATATGGGTAACAAGACTTGAACTTGTAAAGTTAAAACTATTCCATCCTAAGTGGAACCTGGTTACCATATTTCAGCATACCCATATATATATAATATTTGCTCGAAATAAGACTTGAACTTATACACAAATAGCTTCAATATTTTGCTCTACCTGATTAAGCTATTCGAGCTAAACTATTATTAAATTTGGAGTTATCAGGAATCGAACCTGAGTTCAAGACGTGCAAAGTCCTAGTTTTACCAATTAAACTATAACCCCTAAATTTCTCTTATCTATATATCTATATTTCTATATATCTATTAATAACTTATATCTTCATATATAGATTATTATTATTTTAAATTATTAAGTAAATAGTATATATATATTTTTAATTTATAATAATTTAATTTAAATTATTATTATATAAATTATTAGATAATCTTTATTAATTATTATTCATATAATTGAACCTATATAAATAATAAAATATATTATATAACTTAAGTATAGATAATAAAAAATATCTTATTAATATATTATATAAATAAATTTTTAAAATATTAAAATATGTTTAATATTATATTATAAAGAGTTATAAAATATATAAATTATTTTATTTTATTTTTATATTTATTACCTAAAGTATAAGGAATTTATTTAAGATTAAAAAAAAAATAGAATTATTACTTAAAGTGTAAGGAATTACATAAAAAAAAATTAAAATCTTTTATCCGAAGAACGATTCGAACGTTCACGACTTGCGTCACTTAATCTTAAGTTAAGACTGTCTACCGATTCCAGCACTCGGATTAAATATTAAACTTTAAGGCTAAAATGAGTCGAACATTTATCTAAGCTATCATGAGCAGCTGGCTTTACCATTAAGCTATAGCCTTAAACTATTTTTTTTTTGCGGACTTAGGAATTGCACCTAAATAAATTGGTCATGAGCCAAGTATGTTACTGTTACATTAATCCGCATAAATAAGAAATAGGTGATTCGAACACCTGACCTTTCGTGTGTAAAACGACAGCTCTACCGCTGAGCTAATTTCTTTCAACCCAAGAGAGATTTGAACTCTCGAATGTAATATCGAAAATATTATGTCTTAACCTAACTTGACCATTGGGTCTAAAATTAAAAGCCCAGTGCAAGTATCGCACTTACTTAAATCGATTACAAAACGATTGCATTACTTTTATGCTAACCAGGCTAAATTTATAATTATATAAATATAAGATATGAATTATATTTAGTATATTAACAATTAGTACTTTATATCTAAAAACAATTAAGATTCTTACAATTAAAGCCTATTTAAAATAAAATTCGTAGTGTTATACTACGTTTATTTAAGAGTATCTAATAGTAAGCTTCGCGCTTAAATGCTTTCAGCACTTATCTTTTACTGACTTAGCTTTCCTGCCATGCCTATAATATTAAATTACTCTAGTGAAAGTATTAATATTTTATATATATAAACAACAGGTAAACCATAGGTCAATATTCCCAACTCCTTTCGTACGAAGGGACTATCTATTTTTTACTCTAATTTCCCCTAGAAGATAGAAACCATACTGTCTCACGACGTATTAACAATTTATGTTATCATAGAGTCTTTAACCTCTATTTCAACAGATTACTCTGTTGTTCAGACTATTTCTTATTCTATTTATTTATTTAAAAACTGACAAATTTTTATAATTCTTTTAAGTCATCTTCTAATTTAAAACATTGTTTATTATAATATAATCCTAATTTATATAACATACTAAAATGTATATATTTTAAAAGTAACATTATAACTTTACTTAATTGATTTTTACTTATAGTAATAATATATTGATTATTTATATCATCATAATAATAAACCTATTAATACTTAATGAATATAATTAGGCAAATCTAGTTTTATTTTATAATTTAATTTATATGCATCAACATTGCAATTTTTATATTGACCATTTAAAAATAACTTGTCATTTTAAACTTCTTGTTACTAAATAATAGTAAACAATTTCATTAATATTACATTAATAATTATACTTATAGATTAATCTATATTAATTTTTAAATTAATAGAATTCAGGTTTTCGTGGAGTTTTTAAACTCTAGTCGTTGAACGATTAAATTCGCTGCAAATTGTGATATTATATTAAATAATATAATAACATTTTCTTGCAATTTACCTGATTATTTAAATCCTATATTGATATAGAATAGGGCATAATACATACCCAGCTCACGTAGCTCTTTAATCGACGAACAGTCGAACCCTTCATGATTTCTGCATTCATGTGGATGAGCTAAGCCGACATCGCATTATTTTAATCTCTTTAAGTTTCCTTAAAGTTTAGACCATATCTTTATCCAGTATTTATAGAGTAATTAATATTATTCTGGATATAGGCGTTTGGTCGTTGAAGGTGTTATATTATAACTTCCCTGCTGATTTGCTATTATTTAATAAGGTTTCAGCAATTAGCCTACTTCTAATTTTATATTTCTATAAAAAATCCCCGATGTCAAGGTGCCAAACAGCGCACTCAATTTGTACTCTCTTGCGCATATAAGCCTGTTCAATTTATGTTATCATAAAAGTTTTTAATCTTTTATTTCCATTTTTCACAAAATGGTTCAGACTATTTCTTTATCTTTATTAATTATATAATTTTTAGCTTCTATTAAATTTATACTCCACTTATTCAACCTTTAACTCCAAAAGATCCTATACGTGTTTTAGAATTTAATTTAGTATATTCTAAATTTGGTCTATTTTTTCCTCTTAATAAAGTAGATGAATTACCTTTAATAGAAGAATGTACATCTAATAAACTACCTTTATATATAATCTTTGAAATTGATCTAGATGCAGTAAAACGTCTAGTTAATCTACCTGCAACTTGTAATCTTATTCCAGAAACTCTTTTATAATTAATATTATTAAATATAGTTCTTTTTAAATACTTTGATCTAGTTTTATTATTTAACATTAAATCATATAATAATTTATTTGTTATATCTATATTATTATTATTATTTATTAATTTTAATTCTTTAATATTAAAAATATATCTAGTATTAGGATTATATTTATTTTTTTTTATTTTTGTTTTTCTTATAATTGTTTTTAAATAGCTTAATAATTTTTTTCTATTTTTTCTAAGTTTTAAAATTAAAGATTCTGTTAATATATCACTATTTAAATAAAAATATTTAACATTTATAAAGTTAAATTGTATATTTTTTTTATATATTTTTTTTATTATATTAATTAAATTTTGTAAATAATAATTATTAAATTTATATTTATTTATATATATTAATTGTTTTAAATATATATATATTATTATTTTAGCTAAAGATTTTTTTATAAAATTTTTATAATTTGTAATTTGATAATTTTCTATTTTTTTTATTTTTGATACATCTTTTATATTTAATGTTTGAATTATTATATTTTTTTTTATATTTTCTTCATTTAAATATTTAGAACCTTTATTTCTAATTAATAATAATTTTTTATTTAATAATAATTGTTTTCTAAATAATTTTATATATTTTTTTCATATTAAATTTTTATAATTTAATAATTGTCTATTATAAAAATATATTGTTATATTTACTAGATCATTAGTATGTTTAAATTCACCATTACTTATAAATATTCTATTTTTAGATATTTTTCTTTTTCTTAAATTTTTACCTAAAGAAATTTTTTTTATTTTTTTTTCTAATTTTATATTATATAAATTAAAATAACCTTTAATTAGTTTTATTGTTAATTTACTAGCTTCAGGTATTAATTTTAAAGTATTTTTATTATAAACATAAATACTATTTTTTCAATTTCTTACTATACCACCAAATTTTTTAGGATTAATAGTAATATTTTTAGTATTTAAAGCTAAATTTTTATAACTATTATTTAATTTTGATTTAATAATATTTAACATTTAATTAATTAATTAAATTATTAATATAATTTTTTTTATTATATAATAACAAAGTTTAATTTTATTTAAATCTATTTCATTAATGTAATAAAATATTAATACATTAATATTTATACTAATATAATTTATAAAAATTTTTATAATTAATAAAGACATTGGGAGTTAATAAAGGATTATTATTAGCATTATTCACCTTTTAGTCGTTGAACGTTCTTATTTATAAATATGCTTAAATAAGCTTCGCTTCAAATAAACTTAATATATGTATAACAATATTAGTTATTTTTGAAATTTACCCAAAATATTACCAATATTTCAAAATATTGGGGGACTAACAAGTAATCCCTAGCGTAACTTTTTCTATAATCCAAGACCTTTCCTTTCTGCATCTTGTGATCATATGCCCCGCTTACGCGACTGATAGACTTGTAAGTCAAACAGTAAAGCAAGATTATGCCATTAAACTTTTAAAGTATAAATAATTACCATATAAATAAATTTTCTTTATTTATATGATTTTATATTAATCTATTAATTGATTAATATATAATATACATCTATTTACCATATAGTTAAAATCTTACCTAAATTAAAATATAAATCGTATTTAATACAATAATAACTGGATAATTATTAATAATTAATAACAAAATAAAAATAAAAATAAAATATAAAATATATTTATATTTTATTTTTGTAAATTATAATTTACATATTTACAATATGAACTTTGGATATACCCAGGTACTTTTTATGGGATCTGTGCCCCGCATAAACTGCCTTCCAATCATAAAGAATATAATAGAACAAATAAAGGTGTTTCAATTATATCAATCAATTACCTTATACACTGGAAATTATCATACTATATTCATAATTGGTAACAGTAAAGCTGCATAGGGTCTGTCGAGATAGGTCGTCTTATTACTAAGATTTCCCCCTCTAAGAACCGTACGTGCGACTTTCATCGCATACGGCTCAAATATTAATATATACATTTAACTATATTTGTCTATCTTCATCAAAAAGTTTAACTAATCCTAAATCGTCTTCTTCAAATAAATCTTTAGACTTTTCTTTTGTTTTAGTTCTAGTTGTTTTTTCATTATCTATGTTTATAGAACCACAATTAAAAGTTGTAAGAAGATCATGCAATATAGAAATAGAATGAGTTTTGTGTAATTTTATATGAAAAAGTTACTTTGTTAGATTTAGTATTATAATTAATACTAAAATTACCTTCAGAATCTGTTATACCAGTAATTCATCACGGTGATAGTTTTTTTGATGTAATTGTATTGTATTTTTTGTTAGCGGTTTAAATTTAAAAGACAAAAATATATAATTATATTTTTCAGCTCTAGCGTAAAAATCCCGAATTATTACATCTAAATTTGCTTTCAAGCATACGGATACCTACTAATCTATAATAATATTGTTATATTTTGTTTGAATATATAAAGTTCATAACAAGAACTTAGAAAAAAAGAATAACTGATTGAAATTGGGGAAAACCAAATGAAATTCAATTAGATATCTAGTTTTTTAAGCTCATATGAATATTATACAGTTAAATTTTACACGCATATATTAATACCAATTTTAAGTCAGCATTCTTTCGAATTAGTCATAGACCTATTCTCACTATTAATATGAGACATTCGCTTTTTAAAATATCCTTTACCCACTAATGCATATTCAATTTCACAATTGAACTTCTTCATATTATAATATGAAGACACTATTGGGCTTACCTAGTTTACTTAATAACACCTTAATTAATACCTTAGGATTCCACTATACGTACATTAACATAAGACCCACTAATAAACAAACGAAAACTTGTTTATACAGTTAATTAAAAATTTATTTCTTCTTTTTCATAGAAATAAATTTCCTCTAATACGCTTTAAACATGAATTCAAAAAAATTTTATCCTTAGTATTATAGCTCTCCCCCTATATATTTAGGGTGGAAGGTCCTTTAGACCAGATTAAACGGGCTTTACACAAAAGAATTACTTCTAATGCATACCGTCTGAGCTCAGACTATGGGTTATCAGGTGGACTTTCACCACATTGCTATTAAGTACTTATCTAGTCGCACTCTCGTCTATCTAGAGGTAAGCAGCATCTTCACTGCTATTTCAATTTCACTGAGCCAATCCTCGAGACAGCTGTTGTATCGTTAAGTCATTCCAAACCACAAATTTACCATAGATTTTTTTCTCTTTAGGTTAGGCTAATGTGGTAACTTTAATCTTAGATTACTTAGTTTCGTCTAAGAACCACTTTCATGGCGATTAGAGCACACTTTACATATTAATAATATGAAGAAGCATCTGCTCGTTGCTCTTTTACAAATTTATTAAAAAAAATTTGATTTAGATCCACGATAATCCATTTTACTTTCGTCTATCTCTTTTGATATTACCATACCCTGAATCATTAATCAGGCCAGTTATATAGTTTCCTATATACTTTGGTTAAAAGAGCTTTAGGATGTCTCCGGAGTTTGCTTCTTATTGCACAAAATTAAAAAAAAATTTTTTTTAATATTTTTCGAGTTACCTAAACTCAAATTTTACTCATGCAGGACCGCATTTAACGGCCAAGGAATTTCGCTACCTTTGGATCCTTATAGGTAAGACCGCCATTAATCGGGGTATCCTTCAAAACCTAATTTTACAATTAAGTAAATTCGTTACCCAGCCGACATTGGGCAGACATCACACTCAATACTTTGATTATTAATCTTTGCAGAGTGCTTTGTTTTTATTAAACAGTCGTACAACATTATTTTATGCTTCCTCTTATTTACTTGATATATCAAAAATTTTTATCAAGAATAATGGCCCTCCTTATTCCGAAGTTACGGTAGTCAATTTGCCGAGTTCCTTAAGGATTGTTCACTCAAACGCCTTTGTATTCTCTACTTGCTTACTTGTGTTAGTATTTAGGTACGGTTTATTAACTTAATTACTTAAGTGAGAATATAAAACTTAATTGTTATATTTTCCTGAACCTTTATCACTAATAAAGGTTATGTAAACAATTATTCTCTTTTTCATCGTTTTTAATTTAAATATCCCCTTTGGGTTTAATAATAAATTAATATTATTATAGATTTAACTTAGATACCGAAATTTAAATAAAATACCATAAGCTTAAGGCGAGGAAATTTATTCCTTTTTCGTTACTCATGTCAGCATTCTCTCTTGGATTATCTTTATTTTAAGTCTTAAATAGAATTAATCTAAGATATATCCATTGTTCCGCTACCCCGTATATAGAACATTTATATTTTATATTTTATATACGTACAAGGTTTCGGTATATTGTTTAGATCCGTTATATTTTCGGTGTTTTTTTCTAAAATTAATCAGTGCTCTGTTACGCATAACCATCAGATTTATCATATAATTTATGAAACATATAATACTTGCATATTATTAGATTGATCTACTAAAACCTAAATATTTCCACACTATACTTTGAGGATAGGTATTAACCTTAATGTCTATAAGGCTATGCAAATAAAGATTAACCTTAGTTAATATCTCTAAATGTGTTCATATTAGATTTTAATAGTCTAATTTTTTCTAAACCTTCATCTGTTAAGTGATCTTTGTCACTTATAAGTTTAAAGTCATGATAATTATCCAATTTAACTCCTATTATCTGGTACTTTTCAAATTATTTTTTCAACAATTTCCGTAAATTTGGTTACTTGAAAAATCTCCACCTTCAGAAATATAACCACAATCTAAATAACTAACTAATCTCTCCATTAAATACTTATCTCGAGCTTGTTGAGTTATTTGAAATTTTAATTGTGTTTGATAACCTATTGCATAACTAGTAGATTTAAATAATCTAACCATGAAACATCCTTCACCACTGGCAAAACCAGCTATTCAATTAGGATCAGGTATTTCTTTAATAATTTTACATCTACCTGTATTAAGTTTAAGTTTAGGGAAAGCTTCTTTTAATAGATCAGGAAGACCTTTAAAGCTTTTATTTCCACTAATTTTATTAAACCTTCTATAGTAAGATGCTCTTTATTAGGCTTTTCAGTACACTTTTGAGTAATTAGAGGATATTTATCAAAAAATGCTATAATAGCATACATATCCTTAAAAGAAGATACTTGTAATTCAACTGAATATGGACGACTTGTAGATATATAAACCTTTCCAACCCCCTAATGTGGATTGAATTAAATTTAAAATCTTTTCATCTTTTAAGTGTAACCCTATTTGGAAATAAAGTCTAACAGATAGAGGGATAGTACCACCCAATCCATTATTTTCACTATAAAGATCTGGAAGTCAAGGGTTCCCTTTGTAATTCTTATTTTTAATTATAGAAATACGGAAACAACCTTCAACGTCTACAAATCCAGCTACTCATCAACCAGGTAATTTTGTTACAGTTGATACAGTACTAAAACTTTTAAAGTCTCTTTTATGTATAGTATTTATTATTTGTCTCTTTACTAAGAAAGGATTCTGACTCGATAATTTCTTTCGAAATCCATTAGAGTACACCTTAAACACAGAAGGAAACCTTTCGTGTCAACTACCGTCTACTCGTTGCTCTTTTACAGATGTAATTACATCTGACTTAGATCCGCGATATCCCATTTATCTTTCGATCATCTTCTGACTTGTTACCATATCTGAGTAATTACTTCAGCCACTCACAATCTTTCGATTGTGGCTTGGTACCAGAAGCTTTAGGGGTTCCCCGGAGTTTGATAGTTTATCCCACATAGATGATATCCAACATCATCCGGTAGGTCTTCAAAAAATGGCCGCTTCTAAGCCTATTTCCTGATTGTTTTTGAAAAAAACATCCTTAATTTCACTTAACAATAATTTTGGAACCTTATAACACTTGTTCTGGGCTGTTTCCCTTTTAGACATACAACCTTATCGCACTATGTCTGATTATTTAATATTCATCTTTGCCCTTCCGAGTGCAAATACTCTCCGATAAAATCAACACGATTCCCCGATGTAAACAAAAATTTTTGCTCGAGATCACAGTTCTGTACCTGCTAAGATGTTAATTAAATTACCTACTTACATAGGTTTCGCGGAAAACCAGCTATACTAGTCTGTTTTGTCTTTCACGAACTTACAATGATTCTTCGGATATCTTTACCACGATAACCCGTTCGGACTTTTATAATCCTGATCATAGTAAGATCACTAGTCTTCGGGTCTATAATTAGAAACTTTATCATTTTTTCATAATTGGTTTATCTAGGCAAAATATTATTAATTTTTGCTTGCTTCTAACTATAACTTACTGACCCATTATACAAAAGGTACGCTCATATTATTTATTCAAAATTTTACTCTGAGCTGCTTATAAAACTACTATTTCAAATTTTCCCTCACGGTACTTTTCTCTATCGCTTATATATTATATTTAGTTTTAGAGGAAGGTTCCCCTTTATTCAAACAGATATCATCCATTTTACTTATAAACTTCTCTAATTTTAATTTTACATTAAATTTAGAATCTCGTTTGATTTTTTTTTTTTAAAGTTATTAAGATATTTCAATTCACTTTATTTATTTATTTAATTTATTTTAGAATTTAGAATTATTCTATCTTTCTTTAATATATAGCTAATTATCCTTAATAGTTTCTTTATATACTTATATTGAGATTATTTTCTCAATAAATATATTTTACATATAACAATTTATATAATTTTTTATTTATCAGGTTATTATGATTCGAACATAACAATTCCTCATCCCAATTGAGACGCCTAACCACCTGGCTCTAACCTGTTTTATCAGAGAATATCCGATTCGAACGGATGCGGTCTAAGAGACCTAATAAGACTCAAGCTTACCACTTTAAACCACTCAGTCAATTCTCTTAACTAAAATATCCTTTATCTAGATTTATACTTATCGAATTTTACCTCTTTTTTTTTATTCAAAATCAAGAGCACTCAGAATTGAACTGAGATCTTGAAGTTTGAAGCTTCCAATTTTACCTTTAAACTATACTCTTATATCTTTTTATTTTATTAACTAATTTATTATGATTCCTTAGCGAATTGAACGCTAATCCTACTCTTATCAAAAGTATACTTTACCTTTAAGTTAAGGAATCTTTAGAAATTTTTTATTTTATTTCTATTTTTAATCTATTTAAATATTATTTTTTTATTTTTCTAATATTAAATCTTTAGATTATATAATATAATATAATTAGCATAAGCGGAAAAGAGATGATTCGAACATCTAGGTGTTAATACACAATATTTAGCAAATATCTTACCTTACCTCTGGCAACTTTTCCTAGATTTATTTATAACTTTTCGGGTTAAATCGGCTACGATCCGATATCTATTTTCTCGACAAGAAAATCCTTTACCTATTAAGTTACTAACCCTAAAACTTTTATATGACCAGCCGAACTCGAATCGGCACATTTCACATGGTACGCGAATAGTCTACCATTAACCTATGGTCATTTTATATATTATTTTTTATAATTTAAGACTTATGGGATTCGAACCCATACAATAATGATTAAAAGTCATACGTTCTACCTTTGAACTAAAGTCTTTTATACAGAAATTTTCTGTATTTTATAGTTTATTTATACAAATTAATTCTATATTTGTATTATAGTTTAAAAATTAAATATTTTTAATATCTATTTAATCTTTAAATTAATATCCTCAATAATAAACTGAAATATATAAAAATAATCAAACTACGTCAACAAAATGTCAATAAAGAATACCAGATTCTAAACCTAAATGATGATGATCTGTAAAATGATATGCTAATAATCGTCATAAACCAACTGCTAAAAAAGCTGTACCAATTAAAACATGGACAAATTTTATTATTCAATAATTCTCATTATTGTTTAGACTATGTCTTCTTATTAGTACTTACTAAATCGGTTAATTTTAATTGATTTAATAATTAATAAGTAGAGTTTTATTGCCATTCTTTTACTTTTAAATTAAAGTAACATAATATTTATTGGCTAGTCGTTGAACCTTTATATATGTCAAACCAACAATATATAATTGGCAGCAAATTATCTAAATAAGATCTTTTTGCTATTTACTCTATATTCCTCCACCCGGCTGGATTATCTGAATGATAATTATCCAATAGGGGAAGGTGGTGATTTATTTATATGTATTTATTTTTTTCTATTTTAAAACAAAAAAATAACCTTTATATTTTTCTCCTGTAGTTAAACATTCTTTTATTTTTTTTCTAGAAATATTAAGATTTTTAGCTGCGACAGATATACTATTATAAACAGTACTACAATTGTTATCATCTATACATACAATTTGATTCGAGTCACTCACTAATTTATTAGTACCTCTATAATATCTAACCCCTTCTTTTATTACATAAGGGCTTTCTAATAAATAAAGTTTAGATAATAAATTTTCAATCTCTGAAATTGGAATTAATTTTTTTAAATTATTGGTTGATATCCTATATTTATTCATATGAGATTTGATGCAATCAACTAAATATTTACCTTCTAATCTTGTATGATAACCTTTATAATATATTTCTATTAAATTTAATCATAATAAAAAATCATCAGATTTTAATGTTTTTAATAATAGATTATTCTTATCGTACATTAAAGGAATCAACTTATTTTTAATATCTTTAATTTTATTAATTTCTAATATAATTGTAGGATTACTGTTAATCTTATCTACTCTTTCTAAAGAATATATAAGTTTATCTATACCAATAAAAGCTTTAATTTTATTATATAATTCTAATTCTTTCATATGATTTTCTAATTTGAATCTAGGTACTGATCTACTAATTGAAAATGTACCTTTTCCATCTATAAACCCGGCTAATCAGTATTTAGTTATATTAATTTTATTATATATAGAATCAGGTACTCATTTACCAGAGATATTTTGCATTTCCTTTTTACATTTAATAATAGTTAATTTACCTTCATCTAATAAATGTTCTTTATTTTTAAGTAAGAATACTGCTTTATTAAATAGGAGATAATGATGATATTTTGAACTATTAAGATTAACAAAATCAAATATAGGAATTATTATATTTAATAAAGAATCTTTATCATTAACAAAAAAATTAACTCTATTTTCATATTTAGAAATATGGCCACATTTTAAAGTATACATAATATATTCTAAAACTTTTAAATCATCTTTATGTAAACCTATTTGAAATGTAAATTGAACACTCTTAAAAGTATTGTTATTTAAATCTGTCAATCTAATATGAAAATTACCTTCTCCATCTGTAAATCCTACGAATCATTCTATAAAATTTCTATCTAAAAAATAATCCCCATTCTTAGGGTGAGAAATTAATAATTTATTTTTATAATTATTCTTAGAATTATCAATATCTTTATAAGCCTCTGTATGTAACAATGCAGCTGAGGAAGAATAAAGTTTAAATAAAAAAATATACATATAAATAAATAGGGCTACATGTATTAACCCGTGAAAACCTGTACCAAAATAAAAGCAAGAAGAATATACACCATCAGATATAGTAAAAGATGACACAGTATACTCCACACCTTGTAAAATAGTAAATATACCAGCTAATAACACTGTATATAATAAACCATTTAAACTTCCTTTTCTATTTCCTTGTATTAAAGAATGATGACTATATGTTACAGTAACTCCTGAAGATAATAATATTATAGTATTTAATAATGGTAATTCAAAAGGATTTATACCATTTATACCCATAGGTGGTCATTGACCTCCTAATTCTATATTAGGTGATAATGCACTGTGGAAGAAAGTTCAGAAAAAAGCTAAAAAGAATAGTGCTTCAGAAACTATAAATAAACCTACTCCTAAATTAATTCCTCTCTGTACAACAAAAGTATGGTTACCAAGATAAGTTCCTTCGGAAATAATATCTCTAAATCATAAAGACATAGAGATTATTAAATTTAATAATGATAAGAAAAATAAATTTCAACCTCATTCAAAACCATGAAAACTTAATACACCTGATAGAACTAATGAAAATATAGCAACACTAGTACAAAGTGGCCAAGGTGATGGCGATACTAAATGAAAAGGATGAAATTGTCTCTGCATATTATTCCTATTCAATAATAAAATTTATGACTTTGTTATAACAATAGCCCCAACCATACTTAATAATAAAATTAATGATATCATAATTAGTCAAATAGAATAAGTAGAATACATAATATTACCAATATTATTTATATCTGTTAATCCTGTTAAAGTTATATCTCAACTATTACTGCTAGTAAAATTTATATCATCTTTAGAAGGTCATATTGAAAAATCTAAATTTAAATCTAAAGAGTTCTCAATATTAAATTTAGTATTTAATGGTATTATTTGACCTAATATATATATAAAAGGTATTATAATTAATATAGATAGAGGTAAATAATTATTATTATTACTTATTAGTTCTGCTATTCTTATATTGATTAACATTAATATAAATAAAAATAAAATTGATACTGCACCTATATAAACCAGTAAATAAGATAAACCTAAGAATATTAAACCAACAATCATTAAATATATAGATATTCCAGTAAATAAACCTATTAAAAATAATACAGCTACTACAGGATTAGGACTTATTATAGTATAAATCCCAAAAAATATACAAATACTAATAATAATATCTAATATACCAACATAAAACCCATTTGTTTTAAAATCAATTAAATAATATACCATGTAAATTTTTTAATCTCAGAAATCTACTACTGAGCCAGCTTGTAATAGGAAGAGAAGGAATCGAACCTACGATGACAATTAGTCATTGAGTTTACAGCTCAACTCGTAAACCAACAAACGAGATCTTCCTTAACACATAAATCGTGTTAAATTTTTTTTGTTAAAAATCATTCATCCCGTGCAATTTCCATTACACGAACCGTATTTCGACTTAACACCAATCAAAGTCACACATACGAAAATTATATGTTTATTTATATATAAATAACTATATATATTAAAATAAACACAAATCAAACTTATTGCATATACTTCTTTCAGCGCCTGACGAGTGGTTAGTACCTAACTGAGAATAGATTCACCGTGACGTGGTGATTCACGATTACTAGTAATTCCTTATTCATGTAGTCGAATTTCAGACTACAATTCTTATTAACCAATTTTGAGGATTAGCTCCATTTTACAATATAGCATCCCTTTGTTAAGGTATCTGTGGCACGTCTATCATGGATAATCAAATTTAACATACAACTATATAAAATATAACTTTATCATTCTCTATTTAAGTTCATACCTTTATTTTATTTAACCCTTCACTATTTTAATCTTTTTTATTTTTAACTAATTCACCTACTCTTTTATAATCTTATAAATCTAATCTTTTACTACAAGTATAGGATATTTATCGTTATAAGGTATAACTTTATACAACACATCCTTATTATTTTTTATTTGAAGTAAACAAGTATTATTACTTTCAGTACATTGTACTGATATTTCTTTGAGTTAAGTAAATAAGAGATCTTCATCTCTAATATGTAAACAAGTACCAAAAATTATTATTACTCTTTTACCTAATCTTCTTGTACTTTTTTCTATTGAAACACTAAATAATGAATCACCATATCCTCATATTCAAAAAGGATTAGTTATTCCCTTAAATTTATATTCAGGTCTAGATATAGGTACAATATTAGGATAGGCATTTTTTAATTCATTAGGTAAACCTTTATTTAAATTAGATTTTAAAGCTAATATTTTTTCAAAACCTTCCTGTGTTAAATCTTCCTTTTGTTTAATTAAGTTGTAGCATTGTTCAAATAATAAAAAATAAAAATCAGAAGATTTCCCACTAATTAAAGGATATTTTTTAAAATGATCTATAATTACTTGAAATTCTTGTATATTATTAACCCTGAATAAAACTGTGTTTTTATTATTTTTTCTAATTATACCTACACCTAAAGTTTTTTTTTTATCATAAAGGTAAATCTTTTATGTGTATGTGTATAGAGAAATAAGCTGATACTCTTCACTTCAATTTATTACTTATATCTTTAGAAATTGAAATAATAAAAGAAGATTCTGCATCAGCAAACCCTGTTATAAATCAAGGATTCAAGGTTTGATCCTTATATAAAGTAGAGTTTTTTCTATTTTTTTTTTATTAGTTGGTTAGTAGGGATTTTGACGGGATAATTTCTTTCGAAATCCATTAGAGTACACCTTAAACTTCTTATTGGTTCAGCTATATTTTTTAGAAGTCAACTACCGTCTACTCGTTGCTCTTTTACAGATTGAAATCTTCAATCTGACTTAGATCCGCGATATTCCATTTCGTTTTCACTCATTTTTTGACTTATTACCATACCTGAGTAATTACTTCAGCCACTCATAATTTTTCAATTATGGCTTGGTATCAAAAACTTTAGGAGGTCCCCGGAGTTTGATAGTTTAAGCCAAATTAGTGTTTTCCCAAAACACATATCAGCCCACACTATTTTGGCCATGATGACTTGTCTTAATCCCTTTTATCAAATCCTATATAATGGTGAACCATTTTATATAAATAAATAAAATGAGGGTTTTCGTTAATTTAAGGAGTTAACCAAATCTCACGACATTAACTGAAGACAGCCGTGCAGCGCTTGTAATAATTTAATATTATACAAAGTGTGGTAAGGTTTTTCGCGGATTATCGAATTAAATAGTTAAGATAGGTAGGTTCTCTCGAACTTTCCCCCTTTAAGAACCGTACGTGCGACTTTCATCGCATACGGCTCAAACAGGAATCTTCGGTATTTATTACCTAGCAGCCTTCGCCGCAAACAAAAATTACTTTGTAACATACAATAAGTATTTCTTTCTTGTTAGTTCCTGCCGATTGTTAAGTCAGCTATATAAATTGTAATTAATATAATGATATTATTTTCTTCCTGTATTCATGCTAACCTTTATCTATTGTAATTTTTTCATCCCTTATTCTGTTAAATGATCTTTTGCTTTTACAATTTCAAATGCTTTTTTAAAGTCTTCATAATTTAAAAGTTTAGATCCTTCTAAAGGATATTTTTCAAAAAATGGCTCGCACTAAAAAAGTTTATAATATCAATATCCTTAACTTAGGTTTACTTCAATTGAAACCTTAAGTTAGGCATTTGCTTTTTAACATCTCCTCTCCCCTTTATCCTATACAACAATTTCAAATTAATCAATTAATTAATCTTTATATGTTGCTTCTTCAATAATTATATTGCTGAAGATAAAGGGGTTACCAAGTTCAGATATTAGCACTATAACATAAGACTTAGGTGAGTAACTTTACTCCGATGGAAATATAGTTTTCTCAAATAGATTAGTATGTAAAATCTATTCCTTTCCACAAAATAGTGTTACGAAGCTTCATTGTTACTTTAACTTTCGCTCACCATATCTTACTTACACTAGCTCCTGAAAATATTAAATTTAATATTTGCATTGTTATTTAAAACAGGCTACATTGTCCCTACAGCTTCACACTTTACATTACTGACTAGCATGTGTAGGTAGTGTTAGGTTGAGAAATAACCTAGTGGAATCGCACCACATTACTAATATCCGCTTTCTTGTCGCACACATACTTCACTACTGGTTTCAGAAACGGTCTAATGATTTCAGTTTCAATGTTGCCATCTTACTCTTGAGGTGGAATGCTTACACTTTCATTTATAAGTTAAATTATATCTAACTTATGACATTCATAATTTTCTGCTTGGACTACTAGGGTATCTAGTTGAGATAGGTAGGTCCTCTCGGACTTTCCCCCTCTTAGAACCGTACGTGCTACTTTCATAGCATACGGCTCAAACATTATTTACGTTAACTTATTTATTTAAATGTTGTTTTCAATCTTTATATTGTATATATTTATTCTCTTGTAATGGTATATTATTATTATTATCTAATAATTTAATTATACTATCTAAATCTTTTTTACTTGATATATTCAATTGATAAGTTGTTTTTCTTCTTTTTCCAATATCTCGTTCTCTTTTAGATCTTTCTAACACATTTGGTCCAAATAATAATTTAGTTTTTATTAACTCTAATGCCTGTTTATCAGTATGTTCAATAAAAAAATTATATTTACCTTTATTTAAATAAAAACAACCTTCACCGTTAATAAACCCTACTATTCAATTATCTATATTAAGATCTTTATATAATTTCACATTTTTTGCATTTATATTTTCAGTAATAAATAATAAACTTTTAGCCTTATATTTTTCATATTCTTCTAAATTTTTAAATTCGGTTATATTATTTATTATACCATTTCTTAATAAATGATATCTGATAGTTTGGTTTTTTGTAATTAGCGGATATTTGTCAAATATGTTTTCTATAATATACAATAAATCTGATTTTTTATTTACAGCTATACGACAATCAGGTTTATTATTATATTCATAAATTACACCAATTCCTAAGTGTTTTTGGATATCTTTTAAAACATTTGAATCTCTATTATGTAAAGATAAATGATAACTATAACCAACATTATATCTTACTATTTCACCTGTTGTTAATACTCTTTTTTTTGGAGAAGTTGCATATGTAAAACCTATGAACCATGATACTCAATTTTTATTTAATATTATTTTGTTTTCCATGTCCATAACTCTTTAATATCAAAATTTCACATTTAAATATTGTACGTAAATAACATCTATATGTAAGTCAGCACTCTTTCAAGTTAGGTATATACCCTATCAATTCCATTACAGAATTGCATTCGCTTTTTACATTATCCTTTTACCTCTAACCTATAGTTTATTTTACAATAAACCTTGCAAATTTATATTAGCCAGTTATAGGTATTACCTTGTTTCTTAACAAAAACAATTCTTCCTTAGGTTCCAATTTTACTTTGTATACTTATGTTCATCTTCATTTAACCAAGGACACGTTAAATGCCTAATACATCAAAGTTTTAATTACATTGGTTCGATTTCTCTAACCATAGAAGAAGCCTAAAAGTGTATTTACACTTATAATTAGAGCTTTATACAAAAAAGTTACCCTAAATGCATATCTAATTAGGCTATTGTAAGATGAAATACAATGTATAATCATTAATAAACGTTATACAATTTTTGTTAAAACTTAACAAGTCGCACATCCTTATTGCTACCCAAGCCTTCGTCCCTCAACGTCAGTTTTTACATAAAAGGCCGCCTACGCCGTTATCAGTCCTTTTGGTATAATTAAATTTTATCTTTACTCCAAAAATTCTCCCCTTCTCTTATAAAACTCTAGTAAAAAAGTACCCTCTCGGGTTTAATTTACCGTCTAGGTACCCTTTAAACCTAATAAAGATGATTAACACTAGTCTTCTACGTATTACCGCGACTGCTGGCACGTAATTTGGTCAAGACTTATAAATAAATAATTGTCATTATCAATAATTTATCTAGAATTTCATACGATATATTCGTTTCGTATTAATTTTTTTTAATACTTCTCATTCTTCCAAGTTGCTGGTTCAGCCGTTAGGCCATTGACCAATATTCCTCACTGCTGTACTAATACGCATTGGGCTTTTTTCAGACCCAATGTGATCGATCGACCTCTCAGTCTCGACTACGGAATTATCGCTAGTTAAGTTTTTACCTTATCTAATACTTTCCGATATATTTATTAACATCTTAAAGCAAAACTTTGTTTTATTTTTTTTTTATAAGGGATTTTCCCCTTTCTTTAAGGTAGTTAAAATATTTACTCACCTGTACACCACTTCATTATCTTATATAGATAATGACGTTCGATTAGCATGTGTCAAGCACTTGGATAGCGTTCAATCAGAGCCATCATCAAACTCAATTTTTATTTCTGAGAAAATATATAAAATATTCTCTCTATTACTGCTTTTATCCTTTTAGAAAATTACTTTATCCTTAAATAAAAAAAATTTTTAAATATTAATTTAATTAAATATTGTATTATACAAATATTTAATTTATACTATTATACTATTTTATAATCTTATAAATATTTAATATAATTAAGCCGAGTTCTGTAATTATATATAATTCTAAAATAATATTTAGTGTTAGTTTTATGTTCATTTTTATTAATATCTGATATATTAATTTTTTATTTTGTTTCTGGTTTTATTCCTTAATTTTCATTAAGATATTTTTTATATCTACACTTAATAAACAAGGGACTTTCCTTAAATAAAAAATATAATTTATATTAAATATTAATTATAAAAATTATATATTATTTTAATTAAAAAATTTTAGTATAATTTAATGTAAATCTAAAGAATCTTTTATATAACTACAAGTTAAAACAACGAATACTTGACTTTGTATAAAAGCAATACCTAGTTCTAAACCTGAGAAAGCTAAAATAAAAGCTAAAGGTACTAAACCTAAAATAAAGTAAATTAAACCAGATTTCATTATTTTAAATGTAAATCCACTTAATATTACAAGTAACATATGACCACTAAGTCGTCCCACAAATTTATCCTAAACTTTATATTAATATATAACTATAAGAATCTATAATAACATTACACCTTGTATATTTAATAATCTAAATCTTAACCAGTAATCTTACACTAATTTAAATAAATATATACCTTTAAAAGGTTTAATTCTATTTTCCTTTATATATAAAGATATACTAGCTTGACGATACCCTAACGCTCTAGCAGCAGCACCAATAGAAGAGTATATTGTAACTTCTTTAGTGTTAATGTTAGTAACTTCTATTCTTTTAGAAGTTTTTTGTATTTTTTCTATCTTTTTATCATTAGAATTATTTAACTTAAAAGTATATTTACCTAAAACAGGTTTATCCTGTTTCAAGTAAATGTATTGTTCTATATATCTTTTATCAATACTTAGAGCACGTCCAGCTGCTCTTATGGAGTCATATATAGTTGAAGTATAAATCCCTCAACTTTTATACTGTTAGGTTGAGCTGCAGATAAATACGGAGATTTATATCTATTCCTAGCAGCAATACGCATATTCTCTAATGTAGCTTCTGAATGTCTTCAACCTAATCCACGATATGGACTATCAGGAGTATCTAATATATTATACTCTGGAGAATACACTTCAAAAAAATGCTTTTCTCTTGACATAAGTTTATCTACATCACAAATATCTAAGATAGTCAAACTAAAATTATGATAACCATATTTTAATAATGCTACACAGATAGGCATACTTTTTTGATTAAGTAGTCTGTTAACATTATAATATTCTAATAATCTACGTCTTAACTTAACAGAACTACCTATATATTTTTACCATTAAGCTTATTAATTCACATATAAATACCGGCTTTACCTTTAACATAGTCAATAATATCTAATTTGTCTTTATCTGCATCAGAAAAAAACAGCTAAACCTAAAGGATCTGTAGAAGAGTTACTTATCTTTCTTTAGATTGAGAAATATAACAAGGTGATTTAGTGTTATTTAAATGAAATCTAAAGAAAAATTTATAGATTAAATTTGTTAAAATATATAATATAAATCGTTCACTACTTTACCCTTTACTCATAGAAATCTAATTTTCACTTTTTTAATATGTAAGATAAAAAAAAAAGATGTTTATATAATTTATTTATCTAAAGGAGGTGAACTTTAATGTAAGGAAAGGCTAATGTGATAACTTTAATCTTGAATTACTTAATTTCTTCAAGAACCGGCTTTCCCGGCGACTAGAGTATACCTTACTGTATATAAACACAGAATAACCGTCTACTCGTTGCTCTTTTACAAATTTTGTTAAAAAATTTGATTTAGATCCGCGATCACCCATTCCTATTACTAGAATCTTTAATGATGTTACTATACCCTCAATCATTAATGAGGCCGGATAAGAAGTTTCCGTCTTATCTTTAGTTATTAAAGCTTTAGGGCTTCTCCGGAATTTGGTTATTGAACACAAAAGAATAAGGACCTAATCTCATCTTATATGTTAGCACTTAAACGTAAACCTAAAGAAATATTACGAGCTAAATAAGAAATAAACTCTATTAAAACTAATAAAGGTAATAAACCTAAAGGACAACCAGATGGTACAAAGAAAGAGAAAAATTTTAAACCATGTTTTTGGAAACCTAAAAAAGTAGCACCTAATACTATTGTAAAACTAATAAAAAAAGTTAATATAAAATGAGATGTAGAAGCAAAACTATATGGAATTAAACCTATTAAATTATTTATTAATATAAATATAAATAATCCAAATATAAATGGGAAATATATTTGCCCTTTGTTAGGATTTATTTGATTTATAACTACACTATGTATACTAGCATATAAAGATTCTTCTGATATAGTTCAAGAATTTGAAATTAATTTGTTAGATCAAGTTACAAAAGTATTAATTCAAAGTATAAGTAATACACCTAATATTAAATATAAACCTATATTAGTTAAAGAAATACTTAAATTAAACATACTTAAATTAATACTAAAAAAATCTTTAATTTCAAATTGATCTAATGGACTTATTAAATTTTCTAATTTTGTCATTTTCTATTTTTTTTATATAGTATTTTTATTAATTTATCCCTTATAATACGGATTTTATTATTTAAAACTAGATCTTTAAAGCAAAGCAAATAAAAAAATTAATTAAATATATTAAGAATTATATTATAATTTATTTATATATAAACGTGTAACAAATAAACGAACGAATCAAGGTAAAAGAACAGCAGAAAAAATAAATAAGAAAGCTAAAATAAACATAGTAAATAATGCTTGATTTACAAAAAAGAAAGGTATTAATTGTGGCATATAATCTTTTATAAGATTTATTAATAATTAAAACTAAATAGAAAAATAATAAATAAAAAAAGTGGATTTTTAATAAGAAGTTAAATTATTTAACTATAATTATATATTAAAGATGATACAGAATAATGTAAACCATCTAATATAGGAGCAGGATAAATACCAAACAATACAGTAAATAAAACAAGAGTGAATAATAAAACAAATTCTCTTTTACTTAAATCATTAACATAATTAAAGAAATAAGAAGAATATTTACCTCCAAATGCTATTCTATTAAACATAAATATTGTATAAGCAGCTGAAAAAATAATAGAACTACTAGCTAATACACCTAATATGGATATTCTTTCAAATACTCCATAAACAGACATAAATTCACCAACAAAATTTAAAGTAAGAGGAGAACCACAATTACCTAAAGATAATATATAGAATAATATTGAAAAAATAGGCATTAATTGAGTCATACCTCTATAATAAGTAATTAATCTAGTAGAAGATCTATCATATAAAACACCACCTACACAAATAAATAAACCAGAAGAAACAAATCCATGAGCTAAACCTAAAGATATTGCACCTTCAATACCTTGAATTGTATTACTAAAAGCACCTAAAAGATATACAGCAGCGTGTGATACAGATGAATAAGCTATAAGCTCTTTAATATCTATTGTTCTTAATGTACTAAAACTTGCATATAATATTGTTATTACTCCTATTACATATACTATATATGTATAGTCTATTGTAGCTTTAGGTAATAAAGGTAATATTAATCTAAATATACCATATAAACTTAATTTTAATACTATAGCAGCTAAAATTATACTACCAGCTAAAGGAGATTCAACATGAGCTTTTAGTAATCAAGTATTTAAAAATATTGTCGGAGTTTTTACAGCAAAAGATATAAATATACCTATAAATAAAAATAGTTGTGTATAATAACTAAAATTTGCTTTTGATAATCCATCAAAATCTGTTGTACCCATAATAGATGACATAGTTATAATAGAAAGTAACATAAATAAAGAACCTAATAAAGTATATAAAAATAAATAAAAACTAGCTCTAACTTTATCACTAGAACCAAATAATCCTATAAGTAAAAATAAAGGAGGTAATATACTTTCAAAAAAGATATAAAATAATAATATATCTAAAACTAAAAATACTCCTAATAATAATGTTTCTAATAATAATATTATTACTACAAATGATAATACATTTTTTTCTTGAATAGAATTTCAATTAGATATTATTGAAATTGGTATTATTATTGTTGTTAATAATACAAAATATATTGATAGACCATCTAAACCTAAATATATATCAAAATAATTTAATTTATAATGTTCTTCTATTTGTATAAATTGATATTGTTTACTACTAAAATCAAATAATATAAATATAATTAAAGACACTATTAAATTAATTATTGTTGTAGTTAATCCTATAATTTTTATACGTTTATTAGATATAGTATATAAACCATAAGAAGTTTCAAAAAAAATAAGAAAAATACCAATTAAAGGAATTAATAATAATGAAAAAAGTGACAACATAATATTTATAAATATATACAATTCCCTCCAGATTATATAAATAATCTAATGTAACACCTTATATATCTATAAGGCTAATTAATAAATAAGAATTAAACTTATATAAAAATAATATATAATATTAGGTTAAATAAAAATAATTATTTTATAAAGTTAAATTACATGATAAAATATTTAATCCTAGTACTATACAAGGAATTAAAATAATATAAGCAACAATAATAGGAAGTAAAATAGTTCAACATGTAGACATTAATTGATCAAATCTAATTCTAGGGAAAGAAGCTCTAACTCAAATAAAAATAAAAATAAGTAAACTAGTTTTTAAAGCTAAATTAAAACTAGAAGAACCGTCAAATAAATAATTAATAAAAGAGTCAGATTCAATAAATTTAGAATAATCAAAAAAAGAAAAGAAAATATCAATTAAAACTGAAGGAATAAAATTTAAATAACCACCTAAAAATAAAACACTAGTTAATAAACAAATTAAAACAATACTAGCATATTCAGCTAAAAAAAAGAATACAAATATAACAGCTGAATGCTCTGTCATAAAACCACTGACTAATTCAGATTCAGCTTCTGCAAGATCAAAAGGAGCTCTATTAGTTTCCGCAATACAACCTATAAAAAATATTATTAATAAAGGTAATAAAGGTAATAAAAAGTATACAGCTTTTTGACTTTCAATAATAACTGTTAAATTTAAACTACCTGTAAATATAATTACTAGTAATATTACAGAACTTAAAATTAATTCATAGCTAATTAATTGAGCTGTACTTCTTAAAGATCCTAAAAAAGCATATTTAGAATTAGCAGATCATCCTGCAAGTAAAATACCATATGTAGATAATGAAGAAACAGCTAACATATATAATATACCTAAATTTAGATCTGATATATATAAACCTAAACCATATGGTATAACAGCATAACCTAATAAAGAAAAAATTAATGTAATTATAGGACCTAAAAAAAATAACACAATATTAGCTTGTGTAGGTGAAACATATTCTTTTAATAATAGTTTTAAAGCATCAGCAAATGCCTGTAATAAACCATAATACCCCACAATATTTGGCCCTAATCTTCTTTGCATACTAGCCATTGTTTTTCTTTCTGATATTGTAACAAATGCTACAATTAATAAAGCAGGTAATACAACTAATAAATTTTCAATAATAGATATAATAGAAGACATTATATTAAAATTAATACTATAATTATAATTATATAAATATCTAATAAAATATAAATATAGAAAAAAAATATTTATAATATCTAGAATAAAAATCTTTTAGTATTAAATAAATATTTAATATTAAATATATATATATATTTATTAATATATATGTATAAAAAATATAATTTTTTTAAGGAGTCAGGGGAAATCGAATCCCTAAATTTCGATTTGCAGTCAAAATACAGAACCTTCTGCACAAACTCCTATAAATCTAAGTAATATCTTAGATTAAATAATAAATAATTACTATTTATATATTAAAGAAAAACCATCTCAAATTTTTGTATCAAAACTATACATTTGTTTACTTTCTATTTTTAATGCATTTTTACCTAATTCAAAAGCGAAACCTAAAGTTAAAATAAGAAAGAATATTAACATAATAATTAAACCATATAAACCATTAAAATAAGCACTAACTATATAAGGATAAACTAATAGTATCTCTAAATCAAATAAAAGAAATAATAAAGCAAAAATAAAAAAAGATATACTAAATTGTGTTCTATTTTGACCTAAAAATGAATGAAAACCACATTCAAATGCACTATCTTTTTCTTGATAAGGATTATGTAATGAAAAAAGTAAATTTATAACTAATAAAAGAATAGCTAAAGTAGGAATAAAAAAAAAGAAAAAAGTTGTACTTGTCATAAAAAAAAATAAATTTTTAATAAATAAAAAGGAAAATACTAATAAAATTTTTTAGGAAAAAAAATAAAAAAAAAGATACACTTAAAGTATTTATAAGTTATATTTATTAAATATTAATATTTATAATTATTTAGTAACTAATATAATATTTATTTATTAATAATTTTATACAATAAAATTTAAATCTATAGCTAAATTAGCAAAAGTATTTAAATTTATTAATTTTAATTATTTTGAGTGATTTAACCCAATATTCATTAAAGTATTTTCAATTAAACTAATAACAGGAGTTATAATTAAAAAATGTGAGAAGTATAATATAGTACTTAATTGACCAAATACTATGAAAGGTTCTTCTACATGTTTAGCACCTAATTGCATTAAAATTAAAAAGTTAGCTACAAAAATATAAAAAGCAATTTTACTTAAAGGTCTAAATTGTATACCTCTCAATTCAGATTTATCTAAGTAAGGTAAAGTTAATATAATTAAAATTGCAGCAAGCATACAGACTACACCTAAAGCTTTATTAGGTATAGATCTTAATATGGCATAAAAAGGTAAAAGATCAAAAAAAAATTTTTATTTTTATTAGATGATTATATACCTAATTTATATAACATTTCAGGTATAAAAAAAGGTTTAACATAATTTCTTAAAGAGTCCATAGATTCTTTAAATATATAAATTCTAGGTTTATTATCTCTATTGTAATGTATAGAACATTTAAATTTATCTTCTAAAGTAAATATTAATTTGTCTACATCTGTAGCAGAAAACCCATAAACACTTATATGTAAACCAGAACCATGGCGGCTTCCATCATCCATTATTCAATAAGCTAATCCTATAGGAGTTAACAAATGATAAATATCATTAGGAACTTTTTTACATTTGATTTATAAAAATTATCTTTAAATCAATTAAAACATGGTAATTGCATAGTTGTAAATGAAATAGAAATATATTTTTTATTAGTTCTTTTATCTATTACAGTTAAAGGTTTAGGTATGAAATTTTCAACACAATATGGTTTGAATATATAATAAACTTTATTAAAATATTCTTTATGTTCTATAGCAGTTTGAGCATAAACTAATCTAGAATTAGAAGTATTAGATCTTATAACTATATGTCCATCACCTAATAAAATACCTATTAATATATCCTTAATTTCATCAGGTAAGAAAATTTAAGCTCTTTCTTTTTTAGATAAACGTTTAATACCTTTTGTAGAAACAGCTATTAAAAGCAAACCTGATAAACTAAAGTTGACAAAAAAATAGGATAAATCTTTTAAATTTTGGACTTTATATTCTAGGTATTGCGTAAAGTCTCTGAAGATCCTACTCATAATTTATTCAAATTATTTTGGTTTCCTGCTGATTATTCAATATCATTGAAATTTCCAGCAAATAGCAATATTTAAAAATGACATCTTTTATATCATTCAGGAACAATAGCTGAAGGAGTTTGCATAGGATTAGCCGGTACGTAATTTTCACAATCACCTAAAACATTAGGCATAAAGAAAACAAATATAGATAAAACAAAAATAAATAAGAAAATAGTAACTAAATCTTTAAATATATAATAAGGAGCAAAAGGTAATCTATCATAATTACCTGATACACCTAAAGGATTCCCTGATCCAACTGTATCATGCATTGCTATTAAATGCATTAAAGCTAAAGCAGCTAAAACAAAAGGTAATACAAAATGTAAAGAAAAAAATCTATTTAATGTAGCATTATTAACTGAGCGATTATGTTGGTAACTTCATTTAAAATAAACTATCGTTACACTCAATAAATTGCTTTATTGTTCGGACTATGTCACGATCTCATTATTTAGTATACAGAAGGTATTTTAATTTTTTCTGAATATCTAGATATTGTGCGTAATTGTTTTAATCATAATATATATTGTAACTTATTATAACCCAATAATTTTACAGGAGCATTATGCAAATATTTAATAAGATTTTCTATTGATCTTACACCTGTAACTTTTAATTTGGAACAATAATTTTTATCTAAATATACTGTAGTAGAAAAAGATAAATACATACGGATAACAGATATTAAAATATCTCCATCTCTTTGAGCAATATCGAAACTAGCTACTAAATAATCCTTATCCTTATATAATTTATAAACACTGAAACAACCTTCTGCTTCTATAAACCCGACTAATCAAGCAGAAAAATAAGGAGCATTAATAATAGATTCTATAGAATTTAAAGATTTACTACTTCTAGAATATTCAGGTAAATCATTTGAATAAATAATACCTGATAGTAAAGCATTTCTAAATCTTAAATAATCATATTGTTTATTAGAAAACATAGGATATTTATCAAATATAGGTATAATAAAATTTTTCAAATGGTTTTTATCTCTAATTCTTAAAGATACCATTTCTATTTCATTTCTTTTTCTGAAACTTAAAACACCTACACCTAATAAACTTTTAATCTTATGTATTAACTGTACGTCTCTAATAGACAATTCAATACCCAATTCGTATGTTAAATATTTACCTTTTTTTGTAATAGAAAAAAAACCTTCACCTTCAAACAAACCAACTAAATAAGCATATGTGAGATCTCCTGCATGTAGTCTCTGAGAGGCTTCTGAAGTATGCAAACTTCTTACCCCTGCCGATTGTCTCCATCTCTTTGCAATTTTTACGTTAATAATTGATATTAAAATCAAGAATAAATCGTATGCAAAACCTATATTTAAAGATTTTTCAGCATTAAGCAGGATTTTTAAAACTACGTCACCGTAGTAAGGTTCCTCTTGTAAACCACCTCAAATGACAATATAAAACGTATATTTTTTAATTTATACTTTATATCCTTTAGGATATATTTAGACTATATCTTAAATCTAAATAATATCTATATATATATATAGATATTTACTTTAAATAATTAGATTTTGGGGAGATCGTGTTGAGCTTATTGTTGGTATAACTCACTCATTAGTCGTTGAACGTCCTTAATCCTTTTATATATACCGAATTAAATTCCGCTACAAATAATCTAATAAACCGGTGAAAATTTATTAAATGTTCTTGTATTTTCCCCCATTTGCCTCTAAAATAAAATTAATTATTATAATATTATTTTAAGGAGCCCTTTACAATTATTAATTTATCTTTTGGTATTTAATCACACAATCTATTACTGAGGATAAGTTAAATTACTATAGCGTGAATTTTCACGCAAATTATTTAATCATTTAATATATTGTATATATTTTAATCCTATTAAAGGATGTAAACCTGAAAATGAAAAAAAATTAATAACTTTTTGTATATCAGATTTAGAACTAACACTAAAATGATTATAGTTATTTATTATATCTATTTCCCTATTTGTATAAAATATTAGTTTTAAAGCTTCAAATAAATTGAAATGTATTCTTTGTTTTAATTGAAAATAACCATCTTTTTTAATAAAAAAAGAACCTTCTGAAACTGTAAATCCTACAATTCAATTTTTAAAATAATGTAATAATGTGTAATCAATTGGATTTTTAGGTAATTCATAAATAATAGGTATTTTCTTTATATCAGAAATTTGACTATACATTTTTATATCATTTTTTAATATATACATAGCTAAATTAAATTGTTTTGCTCTAATATCAGTTAAGAAAAAAATATTCTTATATATAATTAATGGAAAAAATACTTCTTGTAAATCAGTTTTATTAATTATTAATTTACAAGTAGGATTTTTTATATCTTTATATATATTTATTTTACCTAATTTTAAAACAGAATAGATATATTCTAAAGTAGATAGATCTTTTAAATCTAATGATATAATTAATTTTATTGTTATAAATCCTTTTGGTGTTTTATTTATTTGTATATATCCTTTTCCATCTATCAATCCAATGAAAAAAGCTAAAAAAGATGAGGGGATTGAAATATAATCTTGTTTATTCAATCTTAAAATTTTATTATCTTTTTTTAAACCATTTTTATATATAGTTTCTATTGTAGAAAGAAAAAGATAAAAAAAAAAATATTTAAGGATAATTACTAAAAATAAAAATAAAATAAAACTAAAAAATAAATTAATAATTGTAATATTTTTTGACTCAACTATATCTTGTCCAACTCATGGTATAGCACTCATAAGATTAGTAATAACTGTTGCCAAATCTTTAATTTATCTATTCTAGCTTAATTAAGAAGCTCTTCGTGTTTAAAACAAATAAATCATGTACTTTATACTTAAAAAAAATAATTATAATTTAATATAGTATAAAGCCTTGTGTTTCAATATAAAAGTTTATACTGAAAAAAGATTCCGACTGTACATTAAGCATCATTTCAGACACCCACCGATGAACCAGTCTGTCGCGATTGTTTACTCTATCGACGGTCTTAATGCTAAACAAACATTTTTGACCTGTTTACATCAGTATTGCTATATAGCTTATTATATAAATTTTTAGTAAAAATTACTTTATATTATACTATATAACTATATATAATTATATATCTAAATAATTTTATATTTCATCTCAGGTATTATATAAGGATCTACTATTTTTCTAAGATCTTCCATAGATTCTTTTCATATATATATAATATATTGATCTTTAGATCCAGCTGATTGAATAGAGGCTTTTAAGTTAAAATTATCATTTAAAGCTTTAATTAAAATTAAACAATCATTATATGTATAAGAATTAGTTGAAAATTTTAAAGCTTTACCTACTTTAGCTCCATCCTCCATAATTCATATAGCTAAAGCTAAAGGAGTCAAATATTCACTTATACATTCTGGAACACATTTAATATTATTTTTATACCATAATTCACGTATTCAATTGAAACTTGTATATGTTCAAGTAGAAAATCTTGCTATTTTTCTAACTTTACCTCTAACACCTAATCTAGTTGTTGTAGAAGGTATTTTAGAATTACAATAACCAAAATCTGAAAACATTTTATGTAAAAATAAAATATAACTTAAGTGTGAACCTTCTTGAAAAAAAGTAATTCTAGTACCTGTACCTAATAATCTTTTTTCAGCATGAGCATCACCAAGTAAAGAACCAAAAATTATAGATAATATATCTTTATTGTGTGGACCTATTCTATAAATACCTTTTAGTCTACTTACTTTAGATGTTTCTATAAAAGGTGTTATTAATAATAAAAATAAATTTAAATATAAATTATATATTTGAGGCTCAACTAATAAACCTCATAAACTCATTTGACCATAGGGAAGAACATACAAACTTACTTATTTGTTGATATTTTAAAATAAGCCAGAATAACTTTAATTTCGTATATTCTGCGACCTTAGCCGAAGCATCGACTGTGCATTAAGCAGCATTTCAGCCACCCATTAGTGACCCAGTCTGTCGCGATCATTTATATAACCGACGATCTTAAAGCATTTTAAAACCTCTTTGATCGTTTTCACTAATATAGCCAAATAATCTTAAAAGACTATTTTATAACCCTGTCGGGTTATACCACTTTAATCTTTTTTTTTCTATAAAGATTGCAAAAAGATTGTTAATCATGGGACTATGATTTAATATAAAAATTTAAAGTATAATATTTAGATTAGTACCTATTCACTAAAATCTTTCACTATTCATTGTTTTTTTACTAATTTTTTTTCTGTTTGGAGTGCTCTCCTTATTGTTTTTTCACTACAATTTATAGCATTTGCTGCATCTTTAATAGTAACAAATTCACCATAAACAGTACCATTTAAATTGTATAAAGTAACAGGTCTTGTTTGGTTTATACATTTTTTTTTAGTCTCTTCTGACATAGGAGGTCTTTTTAAAGCTTTGTCTCTAATTTTTTCTATTGTTTCTTGAGATAAAATTTTACCTCTATTTAAACTACCTATTTTTTCACGTCTTTCGTCAGTAAATATATCTTTCATTTTTTGACGAGTGATTTCAGTATGTTTATATCCAAAACTAGATCCTGCTTCAGTTAATATATTGTAATTGGGTAACAATAATTTTAAATATTTATCTTCTAAATCAATTAATTCCTTATTATTTTCTTTTGTAACAATATCAGGGTATAATTCTAATACTAAAAAAGCAAAATTTTCTAAATTATATTTTTTAACCGCTAATTTTACTATTTTGCTACCTCTAAAATAAATAAGATGATTACTAAATCTAGAATATAATCTATTTGTTGCTGCAGAACCTATATAATAATCTTTTGTTGTTTTATTAACTATCATATAGATTCCACTTAAACCCCTAGTATCATTTAATACTTGTTTCCTAGTATTTTCTGAATTTAAATTTTCAAAAATGTATACAGGGTTTAAATCTAATTCTTTAATTATTTCCTTTAATCTATCAGAAATATCAGAACTATTATTTAAAGAACTGTTTGTAGAATATTTCCTTAAACTAGATCCCAGTCCGTTATAATCCTTTATAAAAACTGGTCCTCAGGAAAGACTAATTTTGTTGTATAACCCATTGTTTACTAGATACTTATGTTTTACTTTATAACCTTTTATACTTTTATCTTCAATTTTTCTTCATTTTACAGTATATAGTATATAAAGTAAAATATCCAATAAAATATATAAATAGGTAATTTTTATATTAAACCATTTGGGGCTATGTTGATAACCCAAGAAAGCTGTACCCATCATAGCTATTAATATTATTGTACCTATAACTCAAGTTAAAGTTCTAGGTGCTTTATATGAACCATAATATATACCTCTACCTACATGTAAGTATACTAAGAAAAAGAAAGCTGATGCTGTATTTGAATGTAAGTATCGTATTAATCATCCATTATTTACATCCCGCATAATCATTTAAGCTCTATCTACTATAATCTAACCCTTAAACGTTCTATATATAGGTTTAGATGTGAAAATATAATTATATTTATATAATCTATTTGTATCAATAAACCCTATAAATTAATTAAAGTTTATTATAAAATGGTAATTATTCTAGTGAAAAATACCATTTTTAATACCCGATACAAAAATAAATAAAATTATGCCTGAATTAATAAGGCATAGATAGACTATTATTATTTTACTTTCCAGTAAAATTGGACTATCTCTTCATCTTTTCAAAAATGTCAGGCGTTTAGTCTCTGAAGATCCTAGGTAGTAATAAATATTGATATACTTAAATACTTCTTAGGTTACCTGCTGATTGTCTTAAAAGTTTTAGAGTTTCCAGCAATTTAGCCTGATTTAGAGAACACATTATGCTATATGCTCTACTGAATCAAAAGCTTCTAAAACATTAGGTGAGTAGTGCATTGCTAAAGTAACACCTGTAACTATTTGTATAGCTAAACATAAAACTAATAATGAACCAAAATTTCATAAATAACTAATATTAGAAGGTTGAGGTGAATCTATTAAATAAGAATTAACCAATTTTAATAAAGGATGACTTTTAAAAATTCTCATAAAATCTAAAAATATATCTATATAAATCTTAATTAAAAAAATATTAATATTTAAATATTTATTTATTTATTATCTATTCTATTTAATCCTATAATATATCATTATAATTATTAAAAATATATAAACAAATTTTATTATTTATATAATAATAACTATATATATATATATATATATTATAAATATTTATTTAAGTTTAATTATATTAAAAAATTTATTTTATAAATTAAAAATATATTATTAAGCATTAAATTAAAAAAAAATTATTTATGAAATAATATGTATCTAATATATTTAAAATAAATAGGGTGTAAATAAAATAATAGAAAGTATATTAGAAATATGTAATAATTGATCAGGTATAAGGATAAATAATAAAATAAATAGAGTAAAAATAGAGATAGGTATAGATAAAGAATTAGAAATAGAGATATTAGATTTAAAATAAATAGTTTCTATAACATTATTATTTTTAATAACTTCTGCAGGTATTTTTAGATTAAATAAATTAGAACTAAATTTGTAAGGATGAGAATCAAAGAAGATAATTTTAATAATATTTAAATAATAAACAGCACTAATAACACTAGTTAAAACAGCAATAAGTACAATAAAAACAAGACCATTTTGTAAAGCAGCAGATAAAACGATAAATTTAGCAAAGAAACCAACAAGAGGAGGAATACCAGCAAAAGAGAATAAAGTAATAGCAAGACTTAAAGCTAAAGTATGATTTATATAGAAATAACCCTTAATTTGACTTAAAAGTTGTATAGGAGAATTATTTTTATCTAAAAGATTAATATGATTAATATTTTTATTAATAAAGAAAAATAAAGTATAACCTATACTAATTAATAAAAAGAAAGCATTTAAATTAGAGATACTATATTGTATAAGATAAAATATAAAAGATTGTATAGATTCAACACTATTAATAGTTAAAGCTAATAATAAGAAACCTAAATGAGATATTGTACTATAAGCAAATAATCTTTTAATTCTAAATTGAGTTAAACCTAATACAGTACCAATAATTAAAGATAATAAACTACTAACTAATAAACTAGAAGTTCAACTATAATTAGAAGAAATAAAAATATAACTAGAAAAATGAACTAAATGTAATAAAATAACTAATATAGATATTTTAGGTATAATAGATATAAAAGTAGTAACAATAGTAGGAACACCGTCGTAAACATCAGGTGATCAAAAATGGAAAGGAGCAGCAGACATTTTAAATAAGAAACCTATAGTTATTAATAATAAACAATAAGGAATATATTTAGTTAAATCTAAATAAATAGTATTTACTTCATTAAGATTAATAATATTAGATAAATTTGATATTATATAAAAACTGTCAAGATATGTTGTACCAGAATTAGCATAAATTAAACCAATACCTAATAAAATAAAACAAGAAGATAAACCACCTAATAAAAAATATGTTAAACCTGAAGCAGTAGAAGATTCAGAATTTCTATATAAAGTACAAAGTAAATATAAACCATAACTTTGTAATTCAATAGATAAATAAAGAGATATTAAATCACTACTAGATATTAAAAATATACTACCTGTAACAATAAATAATAAAATTACAGTATATTCTATTATAGTATATTGTTCACCTTTTTTATTAAGTATATTAGATACAAATATTCTCAACTTTGTAAATAATAATTTATATATACTTAAATATTCATTTGATCAATATTTTCTAGGATAAAAACCAGTTAAATTTAAAATGAATAAAGTAAGTAAAAAAATAAAAATATGAAAAATAATAGTTATTGATGATATATTAAATAAACCACCAAAAAGTCCTAAACCTAAATCTAAATAAGAAATATATATATTGTTATAACAAATTAATATACAATATATTTGTATAACTATACCTATTCTAGAATAATATATAGAAATATCACGCTTTAAACTAAAGGAATTAGATAATAATAATAATAAAATAGAAGAAATTAACATAAAAAAGAAATATTAATTAAAAAAAAAAGAATTATTTATTATTAATAGTAAAGAAAATAGCAAATAATATTAAAAATAAAATATTATTATCTATAAAACTAAAATATAATAAACAAAGATAAAAGATTAAACCAATTAAAATATATAAAGCATAAGATGTAATAATACCAGTACTTAAACTACCAATATTATTACTTAATTTAACTAAAGTTTTTTCTAAACCATAAGGTCCTAAATATTCAACAGAACCTTTATCTAAAACTTTAGTAGTTTGACCACCTAATTTAAGAACAATATCAGTAATATATTTATTATAAAAGAATTCAATTAAGAATCTTTGATTTAAAAAACTAAAGATATTATAACCTAAATTAGAAAATTTAAAATTAATAAGTAATTTACCAAAAAATTCTGAGAAAATAAAGGCAATAAAACTTAAACTAATAGTAAATATAAAAGGTAATAATTTAAAAATAGTAGGTACAGCAAATTCAGTATCTAAAATAATTTCATGGCTAGGATGTACAAATAAACTATTATCAGAATAGAAACCTGTACCTAAACCAATAAAAATATCTTTAGTGATATAACCAAAAAAAATAGAAAAAATAGCTAATATAAATAAAGGTAAATTAATAAAAATATTACCTTGATCAACATGTTTATAACTAATTAAAGGTCCATTAGGATTAGTTAAAAATGTTAAATATAAAACTTTTACTGAATATAATGTTGTAAAAATAGCACCTATACTAGCTATAAAATAAACAATAGTACTAGATAAATAAAATTGTCCATAAGCAGATTCTAAAATAAAATCTTTAGAATAGAATCCTGTCATGAATGGTATAGCAACTAAACTAAAAGAAGCTATTAACATAACAGAATAAACTAAAGGTAAAAATGTTTTTAAACCACCATATTTTCTAAAATCCTGATTATCACCTACAGAATGTATTACTGCACCTGCACCTAAAAATAATAGTGCTTTATAAAAAGCATGATTAACTAAATGAAATAAAGCTAAATTATAAGATGATAAACCTATAGCTATTACCATCATCCCTAATTGAGACATCGTAGAATAAGCTATAACTTTTTTTATATCTTGTTGAAATAAACCTATAAGACTACTAAATACAGTAGTTATAGCTCCTAATCATAAACATAGTAATAAAACAGTACTACTATATTCTATTAAAGGTGATGAACGCATTAATAAATATACACCCGCTGTTCATTTGTGTTGACTATTTATAGCTAAATTAGTTATATATAGTACACCATATTTTTAAATATGGATCGGACTATATTTTTAACTTCTAAATTTGTTTTTAAAAGGTCTATTTTGTATAAACCTTATAATGTAAAATGTTTCTTAAATAATACCTTTTTATAGAAAAAACAAGGTTTAAATAATTAAAATGGTAATTCATATTATATTGTTTTATTAAATGAAAAACATTAAGGTATTATACTCGAATACACCTCCAAATTAAAAGTTACATCGCGTATAGTCTCTGAAGATCCTACTAAGATACAAATAAGTATCCGTTGGTTTCCTGCTGATCTTCTTAAATCATAAGAGTTTTCAGCAAATAGCGATATCATAATTGTTTTACTAACGTAAAACAACGGCAACATTATAAGCTATTTTAATTATAAAAAAATATACAAAAATAACCTATAAAAAGTTACTAAAACTTTCTGTAAGTATTCATTCAATAAGCTAAGTCTTTCAGTTCCTTTAAACCTTCTCTAGTCAAATGACCTTTATTTTTAATAATGCATATCCCTTTACAAAAATCCAAAAAATCTAGATTTTTTGCACCATAAAGAGGGCATTTTTCAAAAAAAGGTAACTAAATCTGAAATATTTGCGACAGATATACTATATCTATCTCTATCTCCAGAAGGTTTAACTATAGTACCACAACCCATTGTTTCAATAATTCTTTTTAAAACTATTAAATCACGCTCATGTTGAGTAACACGGAACTGTGGTAGAGATCTGAATCCTAAATTAACTCTTGGCTCTTTAGTATAATTTAATCCAAATGTACCATCAGCTTGTGTGAAACCCGTTATCCAATTAAGGTCTAATTTCATATTGCTAGGTTCAAATATAGGTTTAATAAGAGGTATTATTTTTTCTTTAGGATAAACTTCTAATAATTTGGGGGGATAAACCTTTAGGGTATAAAGATTTTATGGATAATATTAGCATAAACCCTGATTTTGTTAAATGTTCTTTTTTTTCAATAATATCCATAACTTGACATCAAAGTTTGAAATAAACAAATTTAGTTGTTTGAAGAGGGTATTGTTCGAAATGTTTACGAACAATTCTAAGAGAATTAATAGAAGATATCTCAGAATAATACATCTTCCCTGACCTACTAATTGAACCTACTCCTCCAAAATACTCTTTAATTTGCTCTAACAATTTATAATTTAAAGAGTTTATTTCTAGAATATACAATACTTATATGAAACCTTAACTGACTAGAAGATGAATAGAAAAACTACCTTCTCCATCTGTATATCCTGTTATAAACCAAGGATGTATTTGTTTTATAACTAAAATAGCGTTTTTTATTTACCATTGTTGCAGCATGTATTAAAGCAGAAACTGGTGTAGGCTTAAAATGTTGATTTCCACTATATACATTAACGTACAAATACAGTAGAAATACTCAATAATTTACATTATTGTTCGGACTATATCTTTAATCAAACTAAAAATTAATACATTTAGCTATAAATTTTATAACTTTTAATCCTTCAATAGTAAAATGTTTTTTATTTTTTACTAATGCATAAATATTTAATCATCTTCTATATGAAATTAGTTTTTTAGTTTTTAAAGGATATTTATTTAAATAATTAATTATTTTACTTAGTTTACTAAAATTAACTACTGAATTATATCCATTATAACTTTTAATATGAACAATATAACCGTTAAGTAAAGTTGCTACCTCTTTACTAAATTCTATATCATCTTTTTGAGATATAAAATATCTTACAGTTACTATTGTTTTACCTTCTTTAGAAGTTAATACAGAAGAGCTAAAACAACCTTCAGCATCTGTAAATCCAGATAATCAAGCGTTATCTAACCCTACTTTTAGATTACAATCTAAAAGTTTAATCTTCATATTATATTTTTTATTAAAACTGTTTACTCACATTTTAAATTGATTAATTTTATACTTAGTTAAAATATTTCCATTAAATATTTGAATTAATTTGAATATATTATTTTTATTTATAACTATATAGTGATGAGTTTTATTGTTTTTATCTTGCACAGATACAGACCCAAAACCTAAATTATTTTTTATATAAAATAATATTTGAGCATCAACACTAGATTGTGTTATTTTAAATTCTAAGTATCCATTTTTATTTAAAATAAAAGATCCATCTCCTTCTGCAAAACCTATAAATCATCATTTAAATGTATTATTAATTTCAATTATTTCACAAGTAGTCTCTGAGAAACCTTTATCTAATATAAAGTTTTCCGCGGATTGTCCCTCTTCTTGAATTTTTCCGAAGTTTACTAAAGTAACAGAGGACCAAGAATTAAAAACAGGATATTCCCGCGTATAGTGAAATTTAAGGAGAGCCCTACTTTACTCACTTAATTTCATATATTTATAGACAAAATCTATAATACCACTAAAAAATCTATCATATAACTTGCAAAAAAGTCCTAACTTCGTAAGTATATTTATTTTAAACCTAATTTATATCGCATTTCAGGTATCATATACAATTGAACTATAGATATTAATTTATCTATATTTAGTCTACTAATATTAATACGTCACTTTATAGCACCTCCAGGGTTAGTTCGTTTATTTATAGTAGCTTTAATATCATATTTTTTATATAAAATATCAATTAATATTAATACCTCTTCTTTATTGAAGTTATCTGTACATAATTTAGTACTACCGTTTGTAAAATAACCATCACCCATGATTCAGTGAGCTAAAGCAATTGGAGTTAATAATTCTTCAATATTTATAGGTAAAACTTTTACATACTTACCTTCAATTTTTTTGTATCAAATTGAATGTAAATTAGTTATAGCCACCGAACGTTTAGTTGAAAATCAATACTGAGTAGGGGTTTTACCTTCAACAGGATTAGGTCAAGGAGTAGGATCCGAAGCAGTACAAATAAAAGCTAGAAAATTAAATTTTAAATAATTAACATAATGTAAAATACTAGCTGAAAATGTAAACTCTAATCTACCGTTTATTAATGGTTTATTTATAGGATCGTAAGAAATATGTCCATCACCTAATAATTCTCCTGTAACTACTTCTCAAACTGTTTTAGGTGTTAAAAAGTTTAATAAATTTTCTTTAGATAATACCTTGGAACTTAAAATCCATTTATTTTTTAATATTTTCCCACTATCTAAATAAGATGTAACAGTACCACGAGTAGTATTTAAAACATTAGCGCACTCAGTTTTAAAAGGAGTACCTTCAACTAAGCAATCTTTTACTTGACTATATTCAGATAAATTAGTAATATTATATACTCATATTAGAGATCTTTTGACTGTATGTATATTTCTTCTATGTATTTTAAACATACCATAATTAACTTTTAAAAGGCATGTTATGTGAAAGAAGATTTATACCTTTATATAATATAATTTATTTAAAATTTAAAATTAAGTCCTTAAGTTATAATAAACCCTCCCAAAGCTCACAGCATATGTATTTATAAAGAATATAAAATACTTCGTATACACCTGTCAAATAAATAGAGCTTCCGACTGTACATTCAGCAGCATTTCAGCCACCCCGTGGTGACCCAGTCTGTAGCGATTTATTAAAAAACCGACGGTCTTAACTACGAAACATTTTGACCGTTTTCACCTCAGTAGCTTTTAAGTCCAAAAGTATTTGGAATTTCCATATGTCTTCAAAGTATATTTGGTTTAATCCTTGCTATACTCCTAATATGGTTCTATGGTCGAACTTTACCATAATTATATTTAAATAATTACTGTTTATTAACCATTTGCGACTTTTAAGGGAATCGCCATTGGCAGTCAAACATGAAGACCTATTTGAGAACTTTTAGCCATAGCACCTATTAATAAACAAATTCCTATTAAAGTAATTATATTTTGATTCATATAAGGAGATAAAGAAAAAACTGTACTATAATCAATATTTCCTAAAGATCATAAAATAATAAACATACCTATAGTTAAAAAACAATCTCCAACTCTATTAGTTAAAAAAGCTGAAATAGAACTTTGATTAGCTGCTATTCTAGTAAATCAAAAATTTACTAAAAGGTATGAACATACTCCAACTCCTTCTCACCCTAAAAACATTAATAAATAATTATTAGCTGTAACAAGTATAATCATCATAAAAGTGAATAAGCTTAAATAGCTAAAAAACCTTTGAACATGAGGATCGTGACTCATATAACCAATAGAATATATATGTACTAAACTAGAAACTATTAATACAGGTAATAACATACAAACAGTTAAACTATCAAAATAAAAACCTCATAAAACATAAAGAGATTCTGAATCAATTCATCTTATAAGATTTATTTCTATAGGAACATTATTATAACCTACTTCAAAAAAAGCTAATATAGATAATAAAGTAGTAATAATAATTAAACTACATGTAATTATTTGCCCTCCTTTTACACCAACTTTTCTACCAAAAAAACCTGAAACTATTGAACCTAATAAAGGTAATAAAATAATAACTAAATACATTAACTATATTGTATTGCTATACTTCCTCTCAATCTGTAAAAAGCAACTAAAATACCTAATCCTATAGCAGATTCTGCTCCTGCTATAGTAATAATATAAATAGCAAAAGTTTGACCTAACATATCATCAAAATTTATAGAACTTATTAATATTAAAAATGTAACAGATAATAACATTATTTCAATTGAAATAAGCATTAGAATTAAATTTTTTCTGTTTAAAACAAATCCTAAAATTCCTGTTAAAAAGAGTATTATTGATGTATTCATAAAATTTTCTTGCTTTTTAG